TACGAATATGATATTATATTATTCGATGTATTAGGTGATGTGGTTTGTGGAGGTTTTGCTGCTCCATTGAACTATGCAGATTATTGTGTAATAATTACAGATAATGGATTCGATGCATTATTTGCGGCTAATCGTATTACTGCCTCTATAAGGGAAAAAGCTCGTACACATCCACTCCGATTAGCAGGCTTGGTTGGAAATCGTACATCTAGAAGAGATCTTATCAATAAATATGTAGAAGCCTGTCCAATGCCCGTAATAGAAGTATTACCTATTATTGAGGATATCCGAGTTTCCAGAGTAAGGGGTAAAACCTTATTTGAAATGGTTGGATTTGAACCATCCCTTAACTATGTGTGTAAATATTATCTAGACATAGCAGATCAAATTTTGTCCCAACCAGAAGGTATTGTCCCAAAAGAGATTCCAGATCGGGAATTATTCAGTTTACTCTCTGATCTTTATCTAAATCCCATTGGTGGTGGGGGACAGAAAAAAAAGAATCAGGAAAATTTACTTGGGTTTACGCGAATTTAGAATCAACAATGTATTAACAATTCGTTGTAATTTTGATTCTTTCTTTTTATTATTCTTTTTATTCATTATTTCTTTTCCTTTTTTATCCTCAGCCATTTATTCTTACCCTTCCTATTATGTCGGCCAAAATTGATGAAACTATAACTTTTGAATGTGAAACGGGTAATTATCATACTTTTTGTCCTATTAGCTGTGTATCCTGGTTGTATCAAAAGATTGAAGACAGTTTCTTTTTGGTAGTGGGCACAAAAACATGTGGTTATTTTCTGCAAAATGCACTTGGAGTTATGATTTTTGCAGAACCCCGCTATGCAATGGCAGAATTAGAAGAAGGAGATATCTCGGCCCATTTGAACGATTATGAGGAATTGAAAACGCTTTGTATTCGGATAAGAAAAGATAGAGACCCCAGCGTCATCATATGGATAGGCACTTGTACTACAGAAATAATAAAAATGGATTTAGAAGGGATGGCACCCAAATTGGAATATGAAATTGGAGTACCAATTCTAGTGGCAAGAGCAAATGGACTGGATTATGCTTTTACTCAGGGGGAAGATACTGTGTTAGCTGTAATGGCACATCGTTGTCCAGAACAAGAATTCCCTATCGGTGAATCAAAAGAAACTATAAAAAAAACAAAATTATTCCCTTTTCCTCTTCTGAAGGAAAATAATTTAGTGGAATATGTAAATCATCCTCCCTTAGTTATTTTTGGGTCTTTACCCTCAATTTTGGTCTCTCAGCTTGATACAGAATTAAGACGCCAATTCATCAAGGTATCGGGTTGGTTGCCCGCTCAGAAATATGCCGATCTTCCATCACTGGGTGATGGAGTTTATGTTTGTGGCGTTAACCCATTTCTCAGTCGTACAGCAACAACTTTGATAAGACGAAAAAAATGTGAATTAATCGTAGCTCCTTTTCCTATTGGTCCGGACGGAACGCGTGCCTGGATCGAAAAGATTTGTTATGTATTTGGTATTGAGACCCAGAGTCTGGAGGAAAGAGAGGAACGGATATGGGAGAGTTTAAAAGATTATCTTGATTTGGTACGCGGAAAATCTGTCTTTTTCATGGGAGATAATCTCCTAGAAATATCTCTAGCAAGATTCTTAATCAGATGTGGTATGATTGTTTATGAAATTGGTATTCCATATATGGATAAACGGTATCAAGCTGCTGAATTAGCACTTTTACAAGATACATGTATAAGAATGTGTATACCAATACCACGAATTGTGGAGAAACCAGACAATTCGAATCAGATACGACGTATGCGCGAGCTACAACCCGACCTAGCCATCACTGGAATGGCTCATGCTAACCCATTAGGGGCGAGAGGAATTGGTACTAAATGGTCAGTTGAATTTACCTTTGCCCAGATTCATGGATTTGCCAATGCGAGAGATGTACTTGAATTGATTACCCGCCCTCTACGACGTAACGAAAATTTAGATAACTTGGATCGGACCACCCTGGTCCGAAAGAACAACGAGTTCTATACCAGTATTCCTACTCCTAGAGAAGATAACAGGGAATATATGTATTAATAGCATATGTATATATCCATATGTTATAATATCGAGTATAAATAGATTTTCTATGTGTTAGATATTGGAACCTATTCTGTTAAATCGATTTTATGGATGTATAAAATGATAACTATTCCTATCTGTATCTCCCATATATATGGGAGATACCAGATCTATTTATTCTATTCCTATTTCTCATTCTTTTTTTTCGATCAAAAAGGAGTTTCGATATGATAACAGTACTTGACCTACTATGGGATCCATTATCATCATGGGTAGAAGTCTCAGGTCCGATCATTTTATTTGGGCTATACTATGGATTTATCGCTACATTGCCCTTTGGTCCCTCCAAAATATATTCCATGAGATCTTTCTTTTTGGGAGAAGCTCTCTACGGTATAATAGCTATAAGTGGTTCTATTACGGGACAATTAATAGTGTTTTTGTCCATGTACTATTCGCCCATCTATGCAGCGTTCTGGAAACCTCACGCAATAACTTTATTATTCATACCATATATGTTCTTTTGTTTTTATCGAATTAACAAAGAACCTTCAAGTTCTGAATCTCCGCACCCCATGAATTCGATCAACAATCTAAAAATGATAAGTGTATTTATGGGTGGTCTAATTCTTCAATTGTTTAATCCCATTCTTTTAGCAAATCCCGTATTAACAAGACTGGTGAACCTCTTTCTTTTTCGTTACAGCGATAAAATATTATTTCTTATAAGTAGTTTTTGCGGTTGGTTGGGTGGTAATATTCTATTCATCATTTTGATAAAAAGGATATCTTCCCGTATAGAACGTAATTTACCTATTGATTATACTATATTAAGACGTTATATCTGTCGAACCTTTAGTCTACTTCTTCTTTTTTATTGTTTATTCTATTTGGGTAGAGCCCCATTACCTTTAAATTTACCTTTTCTTGGAAATGACATCGAGAACAACAAGGCTTCTTTTGCATATATAAATCTGGAAAAAAGGATACATTCTCAGAATTTAAAAATGAATACAAAAACATCTATGCAGGGTGCAAAAATGTCTATGCAGGATGTAAAAAGGAATACAAAAACATCTATGCAGGATACAAAAATATATATGCCGGATGCAAAAATATATATGCAGGATTTAAAAATATATATGCAGGATGAAAAAATATCTATGCATGATGAAAAAATATTTATGCAGGATGTAAATCTGAAGAATGCAAAAATATCTATGCATGATGTAAAAATAGCTATGCAGGATGTAAAAAGGAATACAAAAACATCTCTGAAGAATGCAAAAATATCTATGCAGGATGTAAAAAGGAATACAAAAACATTTCTGAAGAATGCAAAAATATCTATGCAGGATGTAAAAAGGAATACAAAAACATCTCTGAAGAATGCAAAAATATCTATGCAGGATGTAAAAAGGAATACAAAAACATCTCTGAAGAATGCAAAAATATCTATGCAGGATGTAAAAATATTTCTGAAGGATTTTTTAATATCATGGTTCGAACAACCATGGTCCCTTATGTTATTTGATTATAATAGATCTTATCGGCCGATACGATATATCGGGAATAGCCCATTCTGTCGCCTAGGTCCTGTGAGGACCGCAGTCTCTCAATATTTTTTTGGCACATATTCGAGTGATGGAAAACAAAGAATCTCTTTTACGTTTTTACCTAGTGTATTGGTCCTTGGGGAAAAGCTCGGGAAATATAGAGATCTTTTAGATACTTCTTGCTCCTCTGAGGATCCTTATCATAGATGGATCCATACCATGAAAAAAAGAAGAGATTATTTAGAGAATGAATTTTCGGATCGAGTGAAAGCTCTAAGCAATGGATCTCCTGTTGGAAATGTTATGGAAAAGAGAGTGAAATTCTCCAATTCTCAGGGAGATTCTTTTACTGAAATGTATGATCCATTCCTTAATGGGGCATTCCGTGGAACAATAAACCAATTAGAGTTCCCCGGAATGTTGAACGATTTGATCATTTTGAATCTTTCGGATTTTCTAGAGGTCTCTATCAATGATAAATTTAGGTATGGGTACCATATCTCTCATCATTGGCAGGAATTGGAACACGAAAACTTTCAACTACCCTGGGAACCCTTACCTACAGATACAGATACTGTTCGTTCACTTGTTCCGATTACTAAATCATCAGAAAGAGGAAAAGTTGAACCTATTTCGAAACGGCGTTCTCTATTAGCAGAACGAATAATTCCAAATAAAGCAAGGAAGCTCTTTGAAGAGTATTTGCCGAATATAGATTCTTGGAATATAGATTCTTATTTAGATAACCGGATCTATCCAAAAAGAGCTTCATGTAATGAACGGATCTACACAAACTATTTGGTGAATATTTACAGCCGAATTTTGGTGAATATTTACAGCTACAGCCGAATTGACGATAGAAACAGAAACGTTGTGCCTACAGGTACCATAAAATGGGAATTGATTCTTTCTCTTTTTACTATGGAACAGAAGGTTACTTCGGCACAGATTTTATTTGAGTCTTTGGCGCAACATGAGTGGACAATATTACGAAATTTTCGTGGGAATGTATCTACGGACGATTCAACGCAAACGAAAGATTTTCTTACCCTTTACAAGGAAATACTCTTGAATAAACCTCTCCAAATTAGAGAGATTCGGAAACATGTACCTCGATTTTCATCTGATTTTATGATAGGTAAACCTGATGCTGATGATATGTCCGTAGATATACTCCCAATCGGTAAGATTCGTTCAAGAAAGGTCAAAGGTGAACAGACTTTTGATATTGGGGAAATACAAGTAGTTAAGAAACGTTATTCTTTAGATTCCGATTTTCGTCGGAACTTAATCAGAGGATCCATGCGTGCTCGAAGACGTAAAGTTATGATATGTAAGAGGATACAGCCGAATGCACATTCCCCTTTCTTTTTTGTAAGAATGGAACTACCCACTTGTCCTAAAGATTATTATGACACGTCCGATTCTGATAGAGTGAATATGGAACAAGTCCAGGAAGAATTTAGGGAGAGAATCCAGATAAAAAAACACTTGGAGGAGCCCCACAGTTCAATATCGAGAGTTGAGCGCTTATGTTCAACGCGGTCGATATTGAGCGGTATCAGAAGTGTTTTATTAGTGACTCAATCAATTCTTAGAAAACGTATATTATTACCATCACTTATAATAGCCAAAAATATTGGTCGTATATTAGTATTTCAAGTCCCCGAATTTTCCCAAGATTGGGAAGAAATGAGGAAAGAAGTGCATTTCTTATGCACTCCTGATGGTACCGAATTTTCTGAAACAGAATTCCCAGACAAATGGTTAAAAAAGGGTATGCAGATAAAGCTTATATTTCCTTTTCGCTTGAAGCCTTGGCATAAATCCAAAAAAGTCCGATCAGAGAAAAAAATTCGTTGGAGTTATTTAACGATGCATGGATTTGAAACTGACAGACCGTTTGGTAATCCAATCCCAAAGCTAGGACTTTTTTCAAAATTTTTTCAACCTATCTTCAAAGAATTGATCTTCAAAAGATTTAAAAAAGAATTGATCATCTTCAAAAAATTGAAAAGAGGATTGAATAGGATTCTCTTTCAAAAATTGAAGAGACGATTGATGGGATCTACAGGAATAAGACGCGTTCCACGAGTTAGATATATAGGCAAGAGTGAACCGAATGATCGGATACAAAATAAATTGCTGACTGAGACTACCCCTATGGGTAGTGCAAATGATTCATCAGAAGTTAATGATCAATTTGGATATGAAACCCAAACAATTAATGCGAAAGATCCAGATGATCGGACGACCACAATGAAGGAGCGGATCGAATCTGTTGCGATCATAAAAAGCCCTCCTATAATTGAAATGTCTCTGATGGATTCAGAGATTAATATCAGATCAAAGGGGAGTTTTAACATATTGGAATCAACACTAAAAAAACAATTGGTTCAGATTCGGCGAATACCTGGTCGATTTCGAATTAAAAGTGTCCAATTAATCCGAAAAAGGTTCTATTCAATGAAATTAATGAAACTTTTTCTCAAAAGAATGGGCCGAGATCTTTTACCAAGTGTTATTCATTTCATCGGATCAAATATAAATTTTTGGATTCGATCCGCTTGGATCCGATCCACGGGGAATATAGCAAAAATTTACGGACGAATATTCATTATCAATAATTTTATTTCAAGCATAAATAGAGGTAAAATTACCAGTTACCATTCGATCAACGAAAAAATACAAGATTTTGAAATTAGTCCTGATCAAAACATGTTCTCAATGTCCCAAGCATATGTATTTCACAAGATATGGCAGATAAGGGCAATGAACAGGTCCTATTCAAAGGATTTATTAAAATCTCGAACCCAAACATCATATCCCTTTATAAAAAAGAAGATTAAAGAATTATTAGATATACAAATAATATTGGATCACGAGAAACCACAAGATCTGAAGGAAAATGACTGGAAACAATGGTTGAGATGTTTTGACCGGTACAATTTATCCCCACAGATATGGTCTATAATAAACCCACAGGAATGGAGAAATAGGGTCAGTAAGCAATGTACATGCTATGAAGAACGATTCATTCCCTATGAACAACGAAAAGATTCTACATTTGCAACTGTGATGGAACCTTCTTTGGGACTACTTCAGAAAAGGAACAAACGTTACAGATACGATCTTTTATCATATAGTTATCTTGATTCTACAAAAGATTTGGATATTCCTAATTTGACAAAATATTTTGATATTCCCAATTTTACAAAGGATTCTCTTAAATTTGAGAAGAGAGGATCCGGATTAGATTTAAAATCCTGGTTATTCCCGGAACTTTTTGGAAAACCAAATATATATTACACTAAATCGAAGCCCGTACAAATAAAATCGTTTTTACAAGAAGAACAAGATCGGAAAAAGATAGAAGAGGAGGAAGAACGCGAGAAAACAACAAATGTTCTAAAACAAGAAATAGGTGTTAGATCACATGTTCAGAACGACAAAGTAGAAGAGAAAAAAACTGGGAAAGTAGAAGAGAAAAAAACTGGGAAAGTAGAAGAGAAAAAAACTGGGAAAGTAGAAGAGAAAAAAACTGGGAAAGTAGAAGAGAAAAAAACTGGGAAAGTAGAAGAGAAAAAAACTGGTGAAAATGCACAAGAGGAACAAACTGATGAAAAAAAAAAACTAATAAAGTTCTTTTTCAATACAAAAATGCAAAAACTATAAGGAAAAAAAGTATGTCCAATATCGCGGAGGTTTGCAGTATTATGTCCGGAATACCGGACCAAGATATTTACAACATTTTCTACGATAAAAAAATTGACACAATTCTGGAAAAAATTGACACAATTCTACTGCTCCATCTTATGGAGCGGGATAGCAATTTAAATAAAATAGGGGAAGATCATCTTCTTCGGGGGGATGTTCCGAAAAAGGTAATCCGTGAAAATAAAATATGGGGAGATAAAAAAATAGTGGCCCCCCAACCATTTCGGGTATCAAGCGATATGGATGACGAATTCCTGATGTATAAAATCGTAAGTATTTCGTTGAAGTTGAAAAAAGAAGCCCGGAAATGGATAGATGGAAATATTTATGATGGATCTGCGCAATGCGGGAAAATTATGGGGGATGAAAAAAACATTTTGAGTTCCCTCAATTTAGAAGATATTTTGCTTCCAAAACGTCGTAGAGAATTTCGAATCCTGAATCGGTTTGATCCGGAGAACGATCATGTAGTCTTTTCCAATGGAAAAGACATACAAAATGACGAAGAACTAATGGGAAGAGACCAACATCTTAGTGTAAATACAACACAAATAATTAAACGTTTTCTTTGGCCTAGTTATCGATTAGAGGATCTTATTTGCATGAATAGATATTGGTTCAATACAAATGATGGGAGTCGATCCGCGATGTTGAGAATACGTATGTATCCCCTAACTTAAAATTGATAGATGAGAATACGTATGTATCCCCTAACTTAAAATTGATAGATTTTTTGCTTCAATTCCGTTTCCGTCTAAAAAAAAAAAAAAAAAGAATAGATTTATTCTGTGGAGTTTCAGGATATGGCCAAAATTGAACCAATCTGTTCGTTTCGTTTCATCAATGTGAAAAGATTAAATATCTCGTATCATATTTTGCCATAGGTATAAAACCAGATGTCCCTTCAAGAAGATAGAAAGAATCCGACCAAATTTTCTTCAATAGAAATGGTCGGAATGAATCAGAATTCTTTATTATATGGACCATGAAAATGAAAGAACGGATATAATTCTTTTTTCTGCAATAAAAAAAAAAAAAAGTCCATTCAGCTCCGGGAAAATTTGTTTTTTATGATCAAGAATTTGTCCATTAGTTCGTCTCTGATTCCCGATAAACAGAGAGGATCTGTTGAATCTCAGGTATTTTATCTAACCAATCGGGTCCTAAAACTTACCCAGCATCTGCAATTACACGGAAGAGACTATTCATCCCAAAGGGGTTTGTGGAAAATTTTGGGCAAACGTAAGCAACTTCTAGTTTATCTTTCTAAGAGGGATAAACTTCGTTACGATGATTTAATCGGTCAATTGGGTATTCGTGGGCTAAAAACCCGTTAAATTCGAAGTTGAAAGTTCCAATTCAATTTTTAGAGATTCCGGATCCTAATTAGTCGTTCTTTTCTTCTCATTTATAAAACGAACCGGAGAGGGGTGACATATAACCATGCTTGCTGAAAGACCCCCTGATGGCAAGTATGGGTCCTCATTATCCATCGATACACGGCGTTCTTCGACTTATTGCTAGAAGGTAAAGATGTTATTTAATGTGAACTTCTATCAGATTATTTACATAGGGGGAGGGATAAAATTGTTTAGAACCGAACAATAATCCAATATCTCCCCTATGTAACGCAATGGGATTATTTAGCTACTATGTTCGCAGAGGCAATAATGGTAAATGCGCCGAAAAGATCGATTGGGAAATATGTATTCAGAAAGGCTAGCTATAGCAGAGTGATTATGCTAGAGTTGGGTCGTATAGCTTCTCATTTTTTATAGCCTGGGCTTTTCATGGTGGATATCGGTGCGCAAACTCTCTCTTCTTATTTTAAACTCTTCTTATTTTAAAAACAAACTTACTTCTCTTATATTTTTGGAGAGAGGGACATGATATATGATCTATTTATGCTGCAGGTATGCGATGATGCATAATCATTATATCGCATGAATCGTTTACCCATGACTATTAAATATCCCTATAACAAATGATCCCGCCCATCCCCATTAGAACGATTTCGCGGATGAGTACACTTCGGATTCTTTCAAAGTATTGCTTGTGGAGTATGCGTATATGTCCGATCAATCTACCCGTAGTTGATTGGACATTTGATTGGCAAAAACGATTGGGAATTTATAGTATTTATTCTGGAATTTGTATCTTTTGCGAAAACTGTGTCGAGTATTGTCCCACAAATGGTCTTTCAATGAGTTCAAAATATGAACTCCTGACCTATGATCGTCATGAATTAAATTATGATCATATTGCCCCGGGATATTTACAAATATAGATGATCAAAGATTCGATAATTCAAACAATTCAAAGTTAAACTTGTCTGTCCGAAGGAACTATGGACGAACATTCTGATCGATCAAATAACTTCTACCAATTATTCAGATTGAGTTTCGATTCGATCAGAGAGGACTAATGGATCGAGATCGTAAATTAGGATAAGGGTATTTCTAATTTTCTTAGGAATGTCACATTTATTATTGATCAGAATCTATTACCAACCAATGGGATTATAGATCAGTTCATTTAATTCCCAGATCCATTGAAATATTCGTATTTCAATCCGATTAGGTATGTATAAAAGGTAACTTTTTTTTTAGTGAATGCGATCATGAGTCAGAATATTGGAAATTCTTGCGCGCATAATGAATCCACCTGGATACATTTCTCGTCCCTCTAGTCTAGTAAGTATGATGAGAAGTATAATTCTATATCTGATCTTATAATGGAAAGATCATTAGATAATGGAAAATAACAAACTCGATAGAACTTTTGTATCTGAGAAGATACAGGTATAAGGAGTTGATCTATTATGCTCAAGCATATACTTATTCAAGTTCGAGGTTCTTTCTTCATTATCTATTGGTATTTATCTGGTCACGAGTCGGAACATGGTTAGAGCACTTATGCGTCGCCAATACTGCATAAAAGCGGTCGGTTCAGATCCAGTAGCGTTTTCGGAGAATATAGTCGACGAGTAAAGGGGGGACATCTTATCGATCTTTGTTATACCTATTGCAGCCGCCGAAGCAACTATTTCATCAGTTACTGACATCGTATCATATCATATAATCAAATCGATCAATTTCATTTGTCGAAATGATGATAGGGTATCCTATATAGGATCTATAGATTACGAATTGGTACATCTATTCCTATCCAAAAAGATGATGGGTATATCTCATCAGATGTATATATTCTAAAATGATCAGAATCTCTCGAAATCTCTATAGTATTACGATCGATCAAAAACATGATTGGACCATACCATATTCGGGGTAATCTGGAGGGATCGAAACGATACAAATCTCTTTGTCCCATTTTAAAAATACAGAACCTTAACATATCGGTTTCAAATATAATTCATAGTACAATTATATTATTGATTCATTTTATATTCACAATATCCCGTTATTAGCCATCTTTAGTGGGCATATATTAGCATATATTAGAAGATTTGGCTATATATGATCTTATCAAATTGAAAACTTTTTACTAACTAATGGAGATCCAATGGCACATTCGGTCAAAATTTATGATACATGTATTGGTTGTACCCAATGCGTACGGGCTTGTCCCACAGATGTATTGGAAATGATACCTTGGGAAGGATGTAAAGCTAAGCAAATTGCTTCTGCTCCAAGAACAGAAGACTGCGTAGGTTGTAAGCGGTGCGAATCCGCTTGTCCAACAGATTTCTTGAGTGTTCGTGTTTATTTATGGCATGAGACAACGCGCAGTATGGGTCTAGCTTACTGATCAATATGCACAATAAAAATGGTTAAATCCATCTCATCTTTTTTCATTATTTTTCTCCACTGAGAAAAGAAAACCCCATACTTGAGTTCTTGAATCAAGTATGGGGTTTTATAGAGAGATGGAAAGTATTTTTTATAATGAGCGAATTACCTTGGCTCGGTCAACTATATTTGTTAGTTCGCGCATATCTGCAGGTTTCTTAATCCCATTATTTCCCCACCCATAGAGGAAGGAAATGAGCTGATTCGATGGTATATTCTAGGTATTTTTTTTTTTTACTTTCCGGATAGATTATTATCTATATAATAGAATTAATGGGTCCAATTTTCTTTTTTCTCTTTTGAGATATTAATGGAATGGAGCGAATCAACAATTAAATTATTTCTCTTTTCTTTTTATCTAATATAGTTCAAGTTATTCCAAATAGTGATTCCATCATTCTATAATCAATCTTTGAAATAACTTGGACCAGGTATTGGTGTCACTTATCAATTAAGGAGCTGGATAAAATCTATCCTTCCCTTTTCCTCCGGGACGGGAATTCGGTCCATTTATGGTTCCAACCATCCATAGCTGTGTAATCCTATTCCTAATAAATCGACCCCTAAATAACAGATCCAAACTATAAAAAATCCTAAAGAAGCTACAATTGCCGGTTCCTCGCCCTGCCAACCCTTATTCATTCTAGTATGCAGATAGATTGCGAAGATGGTCCAAGTAATTAATGCCCAAGTCTCTTTTGGATCCCAGCTCCAATAAGATCCCCACGCTTCATTGGCCCATATTGCTCCAGAAAGAGTACCTATGGTTGAAAGAGAAAAACCGGGACCAATCGCACGATAACTCCAATGATCCAATTGTTTAATCAATTGAAATTTACGAGAATTCGTTGATGAAAAATCAAAAGTGTATTGCAAATCACTTTTTTGTTTTTCATTTGAATAAAAAATTTCATTGGGAAGGATGGATCGGGAAAATAAATTGTCCATCGCACCAAAAATAACCTGTCTATTTACTCCGGACATAATAACTAGAAGAGCTATTGATGCTAGGGATCCACATAAAAGGGTTGCATAGCTGAACAATATAATACTTACATGCATCATTGACCAATGAGATTGTAGCGCGGGTACTAACATTCCGGATCGTTGCATTTCCTCCGGAAGACCTAAAGTAGCAAAACCATGAGTTAACATAGCACTTGGCGCGGTGATTGCACCTAACCACCGATCATCTTGACTTCGTACTTCTAGAACTATATGGAGCACGGATGAACTCCAGGAAAGGAACATGAATGATTCATACAAATTACTCAACGGTAAATGTCCCGAATAAAACCAACGAGTAATTAATAATCCCGTTGTACAAAGAAAAGTAACTATCATGCCCTTTCCTCCCGAACTACTTAGTCCTTCAATTCGATAAACTAAGGTCCCCCAATAAATGAGAGTGACAACCAAAATGAGAGAAAAAGAGATGTGAGCCAATATATGTTCTAAAGTTATGAATATCATAATAAACCCATTTATTCATTTTATTCCCGAATGAGATCTATGATGGAAAGATAGGATTGATCTATCACAATGGAAATTGATTGGAAAGATATTGCTACATAGGAAGAAGCGTTCCATTGATGAGATCTTCCTGGGAAAATGCCGCCACTCGGATTTGAACCGAGATGCTCTCGCACTGCTTCCTAAGAGCAGCGTGTCTACCAATTTCACCATGGCGGCTTCGTAGGGACCATACTAGCTTATCTACACCAGATCGTCAATGTTATGGAACGTGTCTAGCAGAGGGAGTAATCTGTTAATATAACATATGTCCAAATCAAATATAAGTTCGGGTATTTACATTTGAAACAAATTTATGTTGGTTTATGGTTATAACGGGGCATGGCGCAGCTTGGTAGCGTGCCATCTTGGGGTGATGGAGGTCGTGGGTTCAGATCCCGCTGCTCCGAAAGAGAATGGGGAAATAGTCACATGCGTTATCGGACAAAGAATATCTGTAAATTTTCGCTCACGATGGGAAGAATCGGAGCAGCTAGATTCCAAACAATAAAGAGAGATACATGGTTATATCATCACTTTCCAATCTTTTTTATTGAATGGTTTTATTATATACATATCTAGACTATGTTTCTGATCCACGATTTCCCGTATGATTATTCAACAATATCCTGTTGAACTTTTCGGTTTTAGGGGAGACATCCAAATATATTGATAGCTTGCAATAATATTACATACGGGCTAATAGTATGTACAGGCTGTTAATTAATAAAATGATCCTTTTTTTTTTTTAGCTACTGAGATGCAGAAAGGGATTTCATCAATAGGATCAAAAGTTGCACTAGATCACGCATCTATCTTTTTATCAGCTTTTTTTACGTATCTCTACCACAATAGTTTGTGCATTACACATTATAAATGGTAGAGATACGAAGAAAGATGATTACTTAGAGTTCTCCTAAATGAAGGAAGGATTGAGCGCTCTATTTTCTATCCAACCAAAAAGGAGGGAAAGAATGGGTTTAACCCCAATAAGGAGATGAATAATTGGGAGGAACAGAAGCAGAAGAAGAATGAATGAATCGAGATATCTTAAACTACGAACTAGTAATTATTCGCTATAGAGCAATAACCCGCATCTATTACGAAATGCACGAACGATTCCATAATGAAAGAATATCATCCCCATGCATGATTCCGTAGGTTCTGTGCCATAAAAAAAAAAAAAAAAAATCGTACCCTAGTTAGTTTCGGATCAGAATGGATGGATTCGGATGTTGATAAGGTTGAGCTACCGGAAATGTAGCATAATGGCGAATGCTGAAGTTCATTCGGGATCATTACAAAAAATGATGAACTCTAATCCCTTTCCAGTGGGAAGGCGGAGCGGAATGGATAGAGGAATGATTTATTTCGCATCACCGCCCTCCAGGGTCCTGGAGGGGGGTGTCGTCTATTCGCTTGTGTTATGCTACGGATCATCCAAATAAATTGATTTCAATTTTGATTTGGATGATCCAGAGGAATCATCATTGGCTATGCAATAAAAACTTTTTGAATGACCGGTGGAGATAGACTTAGCTAAAGAAAAAGCTTTTATTGCGGCCCGATATGCTTTTCCCTTCCGAACATTTTTACGCATTTTTTTCTTGGATCTAGAAGTACGCTTTTTTGGAACTGCCATAAGGAACAACGGGTTTAATTCATATATTGTGATGTGAAAGACATCTTATTTATTTTAAGAGAACTCTGCATATTCTTTATCGGGATCTGCTGCAAATTGAATAAATCCATTCTCTCGACGAAAACGCGGAATAAATAATAATGGAATCTACCAATTGAAAGCTTAATTTCCATGATATATTCTCATCCATTATATAGAATATAATCATATAACGATCGATATCGAATTGATATCTTTCTCATCCTTCTCCAAAGGAGTTTCTCTTCGTCCCTGATTCCCCGAGATCATCTCATCCTTCTTGATCATGTTCCTGTCATATCCTGAATTGACACTAATAAGATCATAATGCTCCGTGGATCGATTGTAAGATCTTTTCAATTGGAAAGACAGGAAAAGATGCGGAAATATAAACCAATTTTTAGTGAAAGGCTTAAAAGATTCTTTCGATGTTTCATTCCCAAGTTCCATAACGTTTATATGGATAGGAAAGAGTTTCATCGAATAGAAATTTTTTCTCTCAATCATACTACTTTTATGATTTAAGTTATATATGAGGACCAAGAATGTAAGTACTACTACACCTTTGATCAAAAAATATGGATTGCTTTTACGTAGATCGCGTAAAAGTAACGTACTGAGAATTCTAAGATCAAAGAGCTTTATAAGGCTTTCTCGGCGCGAAAGGATTTTAATTAAAATCCTCACCAAATCGGATTCGGATTCAGTCCTTGGATTCCGTAGAAATTGATAACTTTGTATTTCTTCCAATTTCAATATCCAGGATCTTCTTTTTTTCATTTCTTTTTTACCCCTCTCCCCCCTTTTTTTTAATCCCAATGAATAGAATAAATCATATAATATTGATTAAATATAATTAAATCAGAAAGCTTGTGTCAACCACTAAGCTAACTACTAATATATGATATATTAGTCAATATTGATTGAATTGAACGGAAACCGAAATATGAAAATAAAAAAGAATCGAATTCAGTCCGTTTTATTTTTTTTTTTTATTTTTTAATGGGCGAACGACGGGGATTGAACCCGCGCGTGGTGGATTCACAATCCACTGCCTTGGGCCACTTGGCTACGTCCGCCCCGGAAAAAAAACCAATTGTCTCCATCTACAGTTATTTCTTCCAAAATGAAAATGCAAGCTAACATTTGTATGTGGGTCGGCGACCTCTGACAAGGGATCAAAGCAAGATCGATGACTAACTCCCAACCAACTATCGAACAAGTTGTTTGATTGTGGACCTCTGTCAAATGTCTATTGATAAGATAATAAATGTATATTTAAAATATACATGTATATTGATAATACTTGACATGAATCAAGTATGAAAGAATGTGATTGGGTCTCGAACTACCCAATTGAAAATATGAGTATAGACTCATATTATAGAATGAATATGTCAATGATCTTTATCCAGCATCCATGGCTGAATGGTTAAAGCGCCCAACTCATAATTGGCGAACTCGCGGGTTCAATTCCTGCTGGATGCAGGGGAACTTCCCATTCCATTATTTATGGAATGGGAAGAAGTATGAATAAAAAAAAAACATTTGAAGAATACCAAACCTTTCATTTTATTTGAAAGGTTTGGTATTCTTCAGTTAAGCTATAAACGATAACAATTCATCAGAGTATTATCCGTCTATTGAAATAGATTCAACAGCAGCTAGATCCAGAGGAAAGTTGTGAGCATTACGTTCGTGCATAACTTCCATACCTAGGTTAGCACGATTAATGATATCGGCCCAAGTGTTAATTACACGGCCTTGACTGTCAACTACAGATTGGTTGAAATTGAATCCATTTAGGTTGAAAGCCATAGTGCTTATGCCTAGAGCGGTAAACCAGATACCCGCTACGGGCCAAGCAGCTAAGAAGAAATGTAAAGAACGGGAGTTGTTGAAACTAGCATATTGGAAGATCAATCGGCCGAAATAACCGTGAGCAGCCACAATATTGTAGGTTTCTTCCTCCTGACCAAATTTGTAACCTGCATTTGCGGACTGATTCTCAGTAGTTTCCCTGATCAAACTGGAAGTTACCAAAGAACCATGCATAGCACTGAATAGAGAGCCGCCGAATACGCCAGCTACACCCAACATGTGGAATGGATGCATAAGGATGTTGTGCTCAGCCTGGAATACAATCATGAAATTGAAAGTACCAGAGATTCCTAGAGGCATACCGTCAGAGAAGCTTCCTTGACCAATAGGGTAGATCAAGAAAACAGCAGTAGCAGCTGCAACAGGAGCTGAGTATGCAACAGCAATCCAAGGACGCATACCTAGACGGAAGCTAAGCTCCCACTCACGACCCATATAGCAAGCTACACCAAGTAGGAAGTGTAAAACGATTAGCTCGTAAGGACCCCCGTTGTATAGCCATTCATCGACGGAAGCTGCTTCCCAGATGGGATAGAAGTGCAAACCGATAGCTGCAGAGGTAGGAATAATGGCACCGGAGATAATATTGTTTCCATAAAGAAGAGAACCGGAAACAGGCTCACGAATACCATCAATATCTACCGGAGGAGCTGCGATGAAAGCAATAATGAATACAGAGGTTGCGGTCAATAGGGTAGGGATCATCAAAACACCGAACCATCCAATGTACAGACGGTTTTCGGTGCTAGTGATCCAGTCGCAAAAGCGACCCCAAAAATTTGCGCTTTCGCGTCTTTCTATAATTGCGGTCATGGTCAGAACTTCGTTTATAAAATCATCAGAGGCTCCCAAGCATAAGGCTTGTTATTTGACAGTATAATATAATCCGGGTATCAATGTCAACCAATAGCCGGCGGGATGGAATTTCAATATCTATCCCAACGGGATAGATACTGATCTCTTCTATATAGATAGAATATAGATGTATTCGAGATAGACTCTATTTTTTTTTTTTTTTTTTTTTTCGCTACAACGAAGTGCAATGCAATTCCGGAACCGAATTCTTAATAATCTGAATAATCTGAATAAATTTATATTAGTGGGATATGAATTCTTTATCACCTTTCCGGAGAACCCATAGTGCGATAGTTCGTTCCCTGTGAATAGGAACAAATATGAAAAGGAACTTTACTTTCTTGGACCCAGAACCAGAATAAGTGGACAGAGGTACCTATCAGAAATTTGATCTGGGTTGCCCGGGACTCGAACCCGGAGCTCGTCGGATGGAGTGGATGATCTGCTCCTTCAGTATCAGTAAGAGCGAGAAATCTCTCCCCAAACCGTGCTTGCAATTCTCATTGCACACGGCTTTCCCCATGTAATGTATCTATTTCCTAATCATTTTAGTTCTCGTCTCGGATGGAAAAAGAAAAATGATTTTGAATCGAGGCAATTACTCAAAGAGCATTTCATTGGTCAAATAAGTTTTCTATTTTCAGGTCTTGTATCTTTTGCCAGGAATTGGCTAGGGGATTTATCTGGGGAATATCTGAATGCCAAATTCGTTCTCTCTGTAAACGGGCCGCCGCTTTTGATGAAAAAAGCGGATAATCGAATTCTCGTTCTTTTGAACACGATTTTTTAAAGAGTTCTGGACCTAATTCCTTCCGAACTACACGTATCGTACTTTTATGTTTACAGGCTAAAGTTTTAGCACATGATAATGAAAGTATATACTTTATACGATATAAACCATCTCGACCAAAGGATCCACTGTAGTAATGAAAAATATTTATCCAAATTCGATCGAATCGATCGAGGATATCATCATCTGTTAGACTGGTCCAAGACAATTTACTAATTGGCCGCCCTGATATGTCACAGAATTTTTCTCTAGCCAATAATCCGATTATTGGTACAATCGGAACTATTGGATCAAATTCATCGGTAATAAGATCGGCAATGAATAACTCATCTAGCATTTTGGTCCTGACCAAAAGAGGTTTAATCTGAACCTTCAGAAAATAACCTAGAGAAGAAGAACAATTCTTGGATAATTGATGAGAACATACCCTATATGGTTCAGACCAAAGATGGAAATAACATTGCAAAAAAATTGAAAGATGATATCTCCATTTTTTCACTAGGAGATGAGTACCCTTTATAGCTATAATAAATCTTTCTCCGTATCTAACATAGTGAATGTTAGGATCCTTCAACGACCAGATACTTTTCAGTGAATTTCGACGAGAAAATAGGAAAATATTTTTTATTTTTCGATTAAAAAGAGTTCGCTGAGGGAAAGATCCATGAGACAACGATCGTGAATGAGAGGATCGTTTAAGAAGAGGAACTAAAATGGATTCGCATTCATAAACATAATGATTCCACAGGAACAGGAAGAATCTCGTATTTACTCTCGGGACGACAATAATCGATCTTTGTAAATTATTATTTCGATATTCATATAGAACAGATCGTAATAGGTGCAAGGAGGAAGCATCTAGGATCCAGCGACGAAAGGTTCGAACCAAAATTTCCGGATGAATAGAATAGGGTATTCGTGTATCTGATATATAATTTGAATGCGGGAATTTCTCCTCCAAGAAGGGAAATATTGAATGGATCGACCGGAAGCTCTTCCATTCATTCATCCCTTCCACAGAATATTTTGGCCGTATAGAGAATGGAACTTCCAGGACCAATGTAAGTCCTTCTAGCACCGATTCAGAATAGGAACTTTTATTGTGATCAACTAATGAATTTGAATCGCAATTCATGAATAAAAAAATTGAATGATTCTGTTGATGTATTTGACCAATCAACCGTTTTATAGTTAGGAAACTGAATTGATCATTGGAACTGAAATGTTCCCTCGGTTTAGGGGAACTCAATCCATCCAAATAATGATCATGAGAAATTGCGTAAAGATCTTCCTGAAAAAAAAGTGGATATAAAAAGCATTGTTGCCAAGAGCTATCTTCCTTTCCGTATCTATGGAACTCATCCATTTTCAACCCTCAGCTATGGACTTCGTTCATGAGAATAACCTCTTAATTTCTGATATAATACATGGTGCGATCTAGTCGGGACAAGATAGGAAAAAAAAGAGATATATCCGGATATCAGGATTCTATCTTCTATTCAGCAGATTTACTATCCAAGGGTCTCATTCGTCATGAGGAAGAACGAAAATCTTTTATCCTGGCAACCGATCGCTCTCCTGACTCATAGAATAAATAAACCTGGTCAGTACACTATTTATCTTACACATCTGTACTCGAGTACTTAGGACTCATTGTGAGTGTATAAATCCCTGATCTACTCAGGAAAAACCTCCCGATATCGGGTACTAAAATGCTCTTAACTTCTGATCAGTAAAGGGAATTCCTCACCCGTTTAATTGGAACGAGGAACAGAAGCTCGCTCCTCTGGGTCTACTTATGATTCAAGTCATATAGCTTTCTCCATTGACTCATTCGACTTAACCGCGAATTGATTCGATCCTATTCACAATTATCACATTTGATCCGAAAGGATGAGCATATTATACATCCATCTAGGTATATAATATACATTTCCCACCCATTTGATTCCTTGAATCAGATCCGGTCCTGATCGAATACAATCAGGTATCCTAAAAATAATATCAGGTATCATAAAGATCATATGTTGGAACGACATGCTGTTTTTACCGTTCATTATACTTCGAGGATCAGTCGTAGTCTTCCGAACTTTACCGATGGTATCGACGAGTTTTCCACTTCATTCAAATGTGTAAAAGACCTTAGTCGCACTTAAAAGCCGAGTACTCTACCATTGAGTTAGCAACCCATATTGCGAATATATATTGAGGATATCTATACGATCGAAGTGGAATGCGAGGTTACTCAATATGAACCGGTAAATAGAATCTTACTAATCGTTGGTGTTTAATGACGAACGAGAGGGATCAAAAACCTATGTGAATGACCAAATAATTAATTCGCCAGTTCATATATGGATATGTATAGTTTCGATCCACCATTCCAGAATAAAGTAATCCAGATTATGATTAAATGATCCATTGACAGAATTATCATGATTGGATAGAATCACCGATAAATGATGAAACTAAGATATCTATTTTTATTTTGAATGGACGAATTATATTGACACAATACACTATTGTCAATCCAGAAGAAGAGATAAATGAATTGTTGGATTGGCACTGTATTGGGATGAAATATTAAACGCATCGAGAAAAAATCCTAGGCTTATTTGTAACAGCCATCCTTGGTAGAATGATTCAAATATTCGTCATCTTTTTATGGAATTACGTGGAAATGAGAGGGACTTGGAGAGTATTTAATAAAAGAAGAATAATTTTAATAAAAGAAGAATAATGTTGAGTTGAGCCAAGAGCATTTGATCTGAATATGAAATGTTGTATGTCATAATTCATATCCATGAAACCGATTATGTCAAGTCGCACGTTGCTTTCTACCACATCATTATCGTATTAGACGATGTTTTTAGGATCCCTCCCTGATCTCGAATCAGGATCGAGACATAATTATGAATAGTCATTAACTCAATTGATATGATAGGAATAGGTATCAAATTGGATCCACTCTTTTTGTATAAAATACACTCAATGTAATCAATTAATTTTGATTAGGTACTTAATGCTTCTTTAGCTACGTGCATTACCTCGATAGTAATGTTCAAAATGCCCTTTCGTCGTGCAATTTTTTTTGTATTTCTCTTTACTTCGTGCCTGACAAAACGGGGGATTTTTTCCAATTCTAGTCGACTTTCAGGATTCCAAATTGGACTCATATCTGTGGATAATGATTTAGTCATTATTTCCTTCGTATCATGACCACAAAAAATCTCTAGAAGATGATCCTCCATACCCAGAGCGAATGAGTTATAAACTAGATCAGCTATTTGATTAGTGCCTTCGTAACCCAGGAAGGGTCGATATCCCAAGAATTGTTTTTGAATATGAGCTGGTGCGGAAATAACTCCACAGGGAATCTCAAGACGTTTACCGATATGACGTTCCATTTGAGTACCAAATATTGCAGAGGGTTCCACGCGAGCGATAATATCTCCTACTTCAGCATGATCATCTGTGATGATTATCTCATCACAAAAATCTTTAATTTGCTCTTTGAACCACTCTGCATCATGTTTACAATAAGTACCTGTACAACTCACACGAATTCCCATCTCTCTAGCAAGTATCTTAGTGATTGAAGCAGCATGAGTTGCATCACCAAAAACGACTGTTTCTTTCCCCGTAAAATTCTGACAATCGATAGATCTTGAAAACCAAGCAGCTTGGGAAACGAATCGAGTTTGTCCATCGATATAGGATTCGTAATCAACCCTTTTGCTTAATAAAATAGGAGCCGCCAAGGTATCAAGATATTTCTTTATCTGTCGGATGCACTCCGCCATATCCACAGCTCCCATAGGAGTTGTAGATACATAAGGCATTCCAAATGCTTTATTCAAATACATTGCTGTCATTAAGCCCACTTCACGATAAGGAATTAAATTGAACCGAGCTTTTGGTAAATTTTTTAGATCCTCTACAGATCCTCCTTCTAGAATTATTTGATTAATTCTAATTCCCAGGTCTTTCAATAAACATCTCAACTCACGAAAATCGTGTCGATTATGAAAGCCTAGAGTAAGAATCCCAATTATATTTACAGAAGGTGCATCTTTTACGAATTGATCCAATGTTTCTTGTCTATGGGATTTCTCCAAATAATATCGAACCACCTGTTCTAAAGTTCTATCCGCTGCCTGAATTTCATTCACTTGATAATGATCCACATCCGCAAAAATGACATTGCAATTGGAGATTATGGATGCTCTATCAACAAAGTTTTTTAAATCCTCTTGCAAGATACTAGAGGTACATGTAGGTGTTAATATTATTAGATCGGGACCTTCCTCCTTATCTTTTCGAAGAATATTATCCACAACTCTTTTTCGAGATCCACGTGCTAGTACGTGGCGATCTACTATACTAGCAGTTGCAGGAGTAAAATTTCTTTCCCGTTCTAACATAGAACGCATTACATTAAAATAATCATCTCCTAGAGGAGCATGCATAATGGCATGGACATTTTTGAATGAACTAGCTACTCGTAAAGTTCCAATATGAGCAGGACCAGCATACATCCAATGGGCTAATTTCATAAATTGAACCTTATATCAAATTGATCCGTATTCCCATCTTGTACCACAGAGCTATCCCTTTATCCCTTCCCTATTGTAATCACATTCCCTTCTGATAAGTATGGTGAAATGATGATAAAAAGTAGAACGAAATTCTATTGGATTTACCCTTTACGAAAGAAGAAAGGGAAGAGGGAGGGAAGAGAAAACAGGAACCAATAAAATAAGTCTGGGACGGAAGGATTCGAACCTCCGAATAACAGGATCAAAACCTGCTGCCTTACCGCTTGGCCACGCCCCATTCCCATCCTATTTCCCTATTCATATTTTAATGAATACTTATATAAATTTTTTTGTCAACCCATTAGATTAAGATCCAAGATTCATTAGATAAAATCCCAATTGGGGCGGAAATTTTTGTGGATATTTTGACAAAATAGGTTATTGATGGAATTGGACATAATAGGAGAAACAGAAAAAGGGGCAAGAATATCCATTCATTGATCATTCTCTATTAGATTGGGTAAAATATTGTATGTATGAAAGAATCATCCCTTCCAACCCCAAGTCCGGTCAAACTTGCCGAAGAGCTTTGATCAATTCGATCAATCAAAGACTTTTCTGGCTTTACTCCCCCCCCTCCCCCACCCAATTTTTATTGGAGAAGAAAAATGCCAATTATGCTCAATATTTGTCTAGATTATACCTTGATTCATTCAAATAATCCCTTTTTTGGAAAATTACCTGAGGCTTATGCAATTTCTGATCCAATTGTTGATGTAATGCCAATTATTCCTGTTCTCTCTTTTCTCTTAGCCTTTGTTTGGCAAGCTGCTGTAAGTTTTCGATAAAAAGTATCCCCCCCCCTTTTTTTTCTTTTTTCTTTTTCGAGGTTTTGGATCGCTGTCATTGATCCAATTTTTGTATCACTCTTTTATTGTGACAGAAGTTATATCCTTGCTCCATCCGACGATACCAGATCCAGATGCCTTATTTGCTCCCGTCTCAAAACTTTTCCGCTCACCTTCGTCAATTCCTTTCGATCCCATCGCTCACTTTCGGATTGGGCTATTTGGTCACACGAATGACAAATTTTCATAAAGATTCAATAAATATCTGGTTGATCTAAAAAAGAGGAAGGGAAAAAAGACTTTGGAAAACAAAGAGATAAATTCTCTCTTTCTTTCAATTTTATTTTCACACATGATCTGGAGAAATAATTTCGTGATTTGTATTAATCATACTATTGTTTGGTATTCAAGTATCCATATATGGTACAAAGATTGATGATCTATTCTGTTGTACTTATAATCAGGATCTTGAAGATTACGTAATGCTTACTCTTAAGTTGTTCGTTTACGCAGTAGTGACATTTTTCATTTATCTTTTTATCTTTGGATTTCTATCGAACGATCCAGGACGTAATCGTGGACGTAAAGAATAGTGAAAAAAAGTATCTAGGTTAATGGGTCTTTTCCGTTCCATAGAATGATTCGGAGTTATCCGTTTTCAGGATCAATAATCTCTGAACGGAGAGAGAGGGATTCGAACCCTCGGTACAGATGACCCGTACTACGGATTAGCAATCCGCCGCTTTGATCCGCTCAGCCATCTCTCCTGTACTACCAATTCTTTGATTTTCTTGGTAATTCTTTGATTTTCTTGGCCACTGGCCAAGAAAATCAAAGAATTAGTAGCAGTCATACAGTGCTTGACCTAATTTGATAGCTAGAATACCTGCTGTAAAAGCAAGAAAAAAAGCTATCAAAAATTTAAGCTCTACCATCTTTTCGATGCCCCCTCAAGTATTTTTCATAATAGTCTTTCTTATTTTAATAGATATCAGTTACTCAAGGCTAGTAATTCCTGATTGATACTACGCAGATGGAAAAAAAGAAGGAAAAAGTGTTTGATCTCGACAACATTTTATTCATACATCCATCAAGTCGATGGGATCATAGAAGTGAAATAAAACCAAATGGATCTAGAAGTTATTGCACAGCTCACTGTTCTGACTCTGATGGTTGTATTGGGCCCATTAGTAATTGTTTTATTAGTAGTTCGCAAAGGTAATCTTTAATTAAAATGAGCCATCCCCAGGAATGAAATACTATTTCCCCAAGTATTTCATCTCCAAGGATGGAGATTCATGTAATGATGAAAATGAGGTAATGATTGATAGAAACTTTCAATAGAGGTTGATAACTAACTCCTCATCTTTCTATCTATTGGTTGGACAAAAGATCAACCGATATGTTACGATCGGATCGTGGCGGGTATAGTTTAGTGGTAAAAGTGTGATTCCTTACATTATCAACTCGAATAGTTGAAGGATCTTTTACATGGATCAAAGATCCATCTAAAGCTCTATTTCCAGATAGGTGAAAAACCTCCCCTACCATAGTTCAGGAATAACATACCTTCTCGTAATCTGGGTCTGAAATGGTGAAAGAGAAACACATTTTTGGTTCCAAGATAGCGACACAGAATGATTTAAAGGTTAGAAAAATCACAAATCTATGGGGAAGATATTTTTCATCGTGACTAAACCTTCAACTTAAGGACCCCCGGTTGAAGCCGAATAGCTATAGAACGATGACTTTGGTTTACTTGGGTTATCGACATTTCGTTCGAGCTCGGTGGAATTTGTTCTCCTGGGGATCGGAATCAGTAGAAATAGGGAACGAAGTAACTAGAAAGATTTTTGATTATTTAAAACTTTTTCAATTTATCTTTCTATAGGGATCATCTAGAAAGTGAGTAAGTATTCTACGATTCGGGGCTCTTCTCTAAAAAAAAAAAAAAAAAAGAAGAGCAGAAAAGAGAAGAAACTGACGTAGATGCTATGGGATGGATACGATAATAAATTAGGATTTTATTGAAAAAAAAAAAAAAAAAAAAGAGGAGAAAGAACTCCTTTCTCAAAGATTTTATATAAATACTCCGCTTCTTCCATCATACCGCTCACTATCCCCCATGAAGGAGCCGAATGACATGAAATTCTCATGTTCGGTTCTGAATTAGAGACATTGAATAATCAATGTCGACTATAACCCCTAGCCTTCCAAGCTAACGATGCGGGTTCGATTCCCGCTACCCGCTAACAGATATCTACCTATTCTATCTATATAGATAGAATAGGTAGATATAAAGTGATTAAGTATATAAAATAATTTAACGATTCACTCGAAATCGATTTTCCGTTTCAATGTGAATGTGAAATAGATTCCATTCTTTTCCTATCCTAACCTCATTGTGAATAAAAAGGTGGATCGGGATAATGTATGCGAAAGAGTGAAAAGAAAAAAATGGAAGAGAGAAAGAGCGTCCATCGTCTAATGGATAGGACAGAGGTCTTCTAAACCTTCGGTATAGGTTCAAATCCTATTGGACGTAATACTCTTCAATTGTTCTAAATTGTTTGTTTTACAATGTAAAATGTATTGCAACAATTTATTCAACTCTTTTTCCTATTCTGAATAATCCCACCAAATGATAAAATATTCACTTTTGTTCTTGAAGTACAAAAAGTTCAGTATGTTCCTTAAGAGCCTCTTCCAGAAGGGCCTTTGCTTCTTCCGTAAATGTACCGGTAGAGCGTATAATTTCTCCAAACTGAGGTTTATTCTTTATCAAATATTCGCGTAACTGAACGAGAAATTTTCTCACCTGTGCTATCTCTAATATATCCAGGTATCCATTTGTTCCGGTATAAATAGTAGCTATTTGTTCTTCTACTTTCAAAGGAGCCGCCTGAGATTGTTTGAGCAACTCACGTAAGCGTTGACCCCTTGCCAACTGATCTTGAGTAGCTTTATCAAGATCGGAAGCAAATTGTGCAAAGGCTTCCAACTCTGCAAATTGAGCTAACTCTAATTTCAATTTTCCAGCTACCTCTTTCATAGCTTTTATCTGAGCCGCGGATCCTACTCTAGATACAGAAATACCCACATTAATAGCAGGTCGGATCCCGGCATTGAATAGATCGGCTGATGAAAATATTTGTCCATCGGTAATGGAAATTGCATTAGTGGGAATATAAGCTGAAACATCTCCAGCTTGAGTCTCAACTATTGGTAGAGCAGTAGCACTTCCCTCGCCTAACTGGGAACTTAATTTAGCTGCTCTTTCCAAGAGACGGGAGTGCAAATAGAAAACATCTCCCGGATAAGCTTCTCGGCCAGGTGGTCTTCTTAATAGAAGAGACATTTGTCGATAAGCTTGTGCCTGTTTGGAAAGATCATCATAAATGATTGAAGTATGTTGTTTTTTATACATGAAGTATTCAGCCAAAGCTGCTCCTGTATAAGGAGCGAGATATTGTAATGTAGCGGGAGAATCCGCAGTTTCCGCTACCACAATGGTATATTCCATTGCGCCACGTTCTCGAAATGTATTAACTACCTGAGCCACGGAAGAAGCTTTTTGACCAATTGCTACATAGACACAGATTACATTTTGACTCTTTTGATTAGGAATAGTATCTGTAGCTACTGCTGTCTTGCCGGTCTGTCTGTCCCCAATAATTAATTCTCGCTGACCACGTCCTATAGGAATCATAGAATCAATAGCAATAAGCCCCGTTTGAAGGGGTTCATATACGGAACGTCTTGATATAATACCTGGAGCGGGAGATTCGATCAGTCGAAATTCGGAAGCTGAAATTTGACCCTTACCATCAATGGGTTGGGCTAGAGCATTTACAACACGACCCAAATACGCATCACTTACTGGTACCTGAGCAATTTTTCCCGTTGCTCTCACGGAACTGCCTTCTTGTATCATCAAGCCATCGCCCATTAATACAGCTCCAACATTATCCGATTCCAAATTTAGGGCAATGCCTATTGTACCATCTCCAAATTCCACTAATTCCCCTGCCATTACTTGATCAAGACCATGAATACGAGCAATGCCATCTCCTACTTGAAGTACGGTGCCAAGATTACCAACTCTTACCTCGTTGTTATATTGTTCGATCTGTTTCCGTATAATACTACTAATTTCGTCGAGTCGAATATTTCCCATTAGCACTTATTAATTATCTGTTGATAAATAGGACCTTTAATAACTAATCATTTGTGTTCATCATAGTTCTAAGCAGGCCAATATTGCGATCGATCGTACGTAAATGTAACTCAGTATTCAAACGACTATTCAAAGTTCCTATAGCTCTTCGTAAAGCTTGGCGAGAAACTTGTTGTCGGGTCTGGTCAATTGCTCTTTGCTGTTCGGAGTAAACCGTCTCATTCTTGGGATCCTCTAATTGTTCCAAATTCTCAGAAGCAGCATTGATGAGATCCTCTTTTTCTCGTTCTATTTGGGAGTCTCCATTTACCCGGATTTCACCCGCTATCATTTCCACTTCCCTTAAGCGAGCCCGAGCTTTCTCGAGCTGATCGATAGCTCCTTTACATAGTTCTTCCGAATTCCGAATAGTATTCAATATTTTCTGTTTACGGTTATCTAATAGATTACTTAATGAAAGTAGATTATCTATTCACAAATTTAACGAATTAATAATCTCTTCCCAAACCGAACACGAATCTTTCGATTCATTCGGCTCTCCTGCTCAGTTCTTTTTTTGTTCTCCAGGAACATATATTTCCCTTCCTTCATCAACACCAAGCCTGCCCTTTCCGTTCCGTTTACGGAAGATTTTAATCAATTTATAAAAGACCGAGATCTCCGAAGGGCTCTTCCAGCAAAAGGGATTTGCAATTAAATTATAAGTTGTTATTTTTGTTGTCGTTTCTCCTTTTTTCTCCTCTTCTTCCCCCATGAAACTTTAATCAATACGTTCCGTTCAATCAATTAATTTGTGCTTCCTCCTTTTTGTTCTATCAAATAATTTCCCTTCTGTGTAGGTCGTCAGTTCAGCATTGGAACTAAATTTGGATGGGAGATTGGGACTATTTTTCAGTAAATAGATCAAATTTTTCCATTGATATGAATGTTATATATCGGATCAATCTCCAACTATGCCTTTTAATCCATCTTATCTTGACACAGCGGTGGAAAGAGTACCCAGTTAGTTGTGCTTAGACTTCAAGCAGTTCAGCTTTAACCATTCTAAGGGTCCTCCCTCATTGGTTGGTATAAACTAAGAGTTCATTTTTCAATCACGAAATGCTATAGTTCTTCGCTATTCCCCGTTCGGAAGTAATTCGTTGAGATCATGCACTTTTCTATCTCCAAAGTGCAGCTGGTTGAGCCCAGCCATATTATTCGAATATACAACTCGCACACACTCCCTTTCCAAAATAGATCAGTACACTAAGCACCACACTTGGATTTATTATATTTGTTTCAATAATATTGAAATTGAACCTGAAACCCCCAGCAGAAGGCCAATAACTCAAGGAAATGAAAGGATCAATTACATTTTTCATACGCTCTCCCCTCATAGATAAGAATATGTTCTACAGAATTTTGTTCTTTTCTTATTTGATCCTATCTAGTTCTGGATAAGAATATTTGGGATACTTAGTCCCAGATCTTATATAAGGATAAAAAATTTGCTTGCCCTATCCACTTCCTTCCCTGCCGCACGCGTCATGAATCTTTCTGACCGAAGTATAGGTATATGCTAATTATTCGGATCAGCCCTTCCTTTAAAAGAGCAGCCGAACAAATTAATTTTTGGAGAAATAATAATGTAATTATTAGGTGTAGGGATCTTTGTTTTCAGGATCAAACAAAGGGATTCGCAAATAGAAGTGCTAGGGCCACAACTAGTCCATAAATAGTTAAAGCTTCCATAAAAGCTAAACTTAGCAGTAAGGTACCTCGTATTTTACCTTCCGCTTCTGGTTGTCTTGCAATACCTTCTACAGCTTGGCCCGCAGCAGTGCCCTGACCAACACCGGGTCCAATGGAAGCAAGCCCTACAGATAATCCAGCAGCAATAACGGAAGCAGCAGAAATTAAGGGATCCATGGTAATCTCCTCGTACTAAGGTTGGGAAATAGTTGATAATACGACAGGTTCATCTATTGAGTGTTCACCAACGGTGAAATTATGGAACGATTTATTTTCTCCCGAACAACTAAGAACCCAAAAGATTTCTTGATGGTATCAAAGTAAGAATATCAACGAATAGGTTTCCCTATTATTCCCTATGAAAATATTTATTCTTCATAATATTCGGAATACAGATTCCATTTTATTGAACATATGAATTCTTATCGCGGAAAGAGAATAGACTGCGTAAGAGCCTATAAGTAATTCTATATCACATCTATAGATGATATATTAATCCATAGAATCTATAAGACTTATAATCAATCTAAATTGATTAATATATGAAACGAACTATACACAAAGTAAACATGTGAAAAAATCCCCTGGGAACAAAAATTTCATCGTTCTACGCCGGGGTACACTCTTTACTCAACCAACTCCAAATAGTTAACCTGTTCGATCCTATTTTCTCTCATATCTCTATAAAAATGGACCAATCTGATCCACTCTATCTAGAGATCTAATAGACAGAATTAGTAGTTAACTTATCTGAAATATTATTACCAATAAGAATTCAATTTGCTTCTACCGTACATATCAAGTCATGAGTTGGTATGATACTTAGAAAAGATTCTGTCTGATTGGACAGTGATTTAGTGGTTTAATGATGACCCTCCATAGATTCACCTATATAAGCTGCAGCTAGAGTTGCAAAGATCAAAGCTTGAATACCACTCGTAAATAATCCCAGGAACATTACAGGTATAGGAACTACTGAAGGTACCAGAGAAACAGGAACGGCAACTACCAATTCGTCAGCTAATATATTCCCAGAAAGTCGAAAACTAAGTGATAAAGGTTTTGTAAAATCCTCTAAGATGTTAATTGGTAAAAGTATTGGGGTTGGTTGAATATATTTACCAAAATAGCCCAGTCCCTTCTTTGCAAGACCTGCATAGAAATATGCTACTGACGTCAGTGAAGCTAGAGCAACCGTAGTATTAATATCATTTGTAGGTGCGGCTAACTCCCCATGAGGTAATTTTATAATTCCCCAAGGAAGAAGAGCACCTGACCAGTTAGAAACAAAGATAAATAGAAACATAGTTCCAATAAAGGAAACCCAGGGACCATATTCTTCCTCCCCAATCTGAGTTCTGGTCAAGTCCCGAAAAAATTCAAGAATATATTCGAAAAAATTTTGACTACCGGTAGGAATGGTTTGTGGATCTCGAATAGCTATGGTAGCTGAACCTAATAAGACAGCAATTACAACCCAAGAAGTTATAAGTACCTGTGCATGAACTTCAAACCCCCCTATTTGCCAAGAAAAATGTTGACCCACTTCCACACCGGATATCCCGTAGATATTATTCAGTGTGCTAATAGGAGATCGTACGATATCCATATCCATATTACCCCCTTTAAAGATTAACTTAAAGAAGAAAAGAAATGATTTTTGTCGAATGAGGGATTCCATTTAACTCTCATCATAATTTTTGATGCCACGAGAGGGTGATTTCATTAAGAAGATTTTTCATTTTGGAGCAGCCAACCAAACCAATAAATGAATTTCGCTTTTACGAGATCTTAGATGGAATGGAATAGCAGCCAACTCAGTAAATCCTCAGGGCCTCCCCCCCCCCCCCCCTTTTTTTTTTTCTATTTTCTTATTATTACTAATTCACTATCTATTAGCCCTTCATATAGCTATAAGGACCTTAATGACCTTCCTTCGCAAATTGCTGACGTTAATCTGTTCAGGATAAATCGGATTGAAGCTATACCATCATCATTGGCTGGAATTGGGATATCCACGAGATCTGGATCACAATCTGTATCAACTAAGCAAATTGTCGGAATACCCAAAGTTCTACATTCCCTGAGAGCAATGGATTCTTCTTGTTGATTGGTAATTATCGCAATATCGGGTAAGCTCGTCATGTATCTAATCCCACCTAGATATTTATGCAATTGGTCCAATTGTCTCTTGAGCATTGCTGCTTCTTTCTTTGGAAGTCGATTGAATCGTCCCGTATCTTGTTCTTTTTTGAAATCCTTGAACTTCTGAGGTCTCGTCTCTGTAGTAGACCAATTAGTTAACATACCACCAAGCCATTTTCTATTTACATAATGACATCGAGCTTCTGTAGCAGCTGATGCTACTAAATCAGCTGCTTGATATTTCGTACCGACTATCAGGAATTGTTTTCCTCTACCTGCTAGATCAAATGCCAAATCACAAGATTCTGATAAAGAACGAGCAGTTTTAGCCAGATTTATAATATGAGTATCTTTACGCTCTGTAAAAATGTAAGGCGCCATCTTAGGATTCCATTTCCTAGTTTTATGCCCTAAATGAACTCTTGCTTCCATCATCTCTTCCAAATCAATGCTCCAAGATCTTTTGCTCATTTTCGTTCGCTTTCCTCCCCAAAATAACGAAATAGTATGTACCGTAATATCTAATTATTCCAATGGAATCGATTACATCTCAAAGATTACCTGTCTTTTTAGTACGTGGTATAAACGTTTTCACTCATAGAATATTTGATATTCTTCCTATTATAGAATGAATAGGCATGAACATAACAATAAATCTCTTTATCAAGACTAAGACTATTTTAATGGCTTTTTCAATATATGGTGATACTTTTCTTTACTGGAAAAAAAAGATACTTTGTCATGGTCATGATGAAATAAAATATCTTTCACTCTGTTGCTAAATAGATTTCTATTCCCCATTTTTGGATCCATTCCGTTCCGTTTCCCTGAACGGTGAATATGCTGTCCAGTACCGGCAGGTATAATCCCCCCGAGAATCACATTTTCCTTCAAGCCTTTCAACCAATCGATACGACCTTGTAAAGCAGCTTTAGCTAAGACCCGAGCAGTTTCCTGGAAACTCGCTTCGGATATAAAACTTTGAGTATTAAGAGATGCCTTTGTTATTCCCAATAACATGGTTTGATAGTAGATTGCCTCTTCCAGAGCACGATCCATTCTCTGTGCTCGTGATAATCCAATAAGTTCCCCCGGTGAAAAAACATTAGCCGTTCCATCTTCTGAAATTAATACTTTCGATGTCATTTGGCGTACAATAATCTCTATATGCTTATCACAAATTCGTACCCCTTGGGATCGGTAAACCTTTTGAATCTGATTAACCAAATGAATCTGACTTTGTTCCATAGTTATCCTAGCACTGATGAATAACCCCCAAAGACTTCCAAGAAATCTTGTCATATCTCCGGTCCAATTTTCAAAACTTTCTTTCAGATTCATCGATATTGAATTATTCAAACGGGCTTCTGACAATTGTTCAACTTTAGGAAGACCTTGAATTATATCACTGGATTTAAACCTTTCATATATCAATGTTATCAATATATCTCCTTTGTCAAGAATTTCTCCATAATGACCATGAACAGTCGCTTTTCGAGTAGCCAAATAGGGTTTAGCTGATCTAATGACTAAAGATTCCTCATCAACTGCTATAATTTGACCAGATTCGGGGAGTGGTTCATTATCGGATATACATACACTTTCAGGAATCAATTGTCCAGGACTAACTACTGGAAATATTTTTTCGAAGAATTCGGATGAGGAAGAGCACCAATTTGGACCCAAGAGATTGGAAATGATGTTCCTGCACGGATCGAAATGAGAAATTCTCGTATTTTCGTCCATGAAATAGTATTTTGGTATTTGGAAAGTATTGAAAGAATTGAAAGAATTGTGGAAAATGGAATGTTTCTTCGACAATACTTTTTTATAAGTTAGAAAATGGGAGGATGGGAAACGGTTGGTGATACTATGTAAATGACCCATGAGACCCGAAAATTCAATGATTTTTCTCATAGGATCCTCTCTATTTGATTTATTTACCGTATCATAACATTTTGAATCATTGAATAGAACGATTCGAAAACAGTCGGATGGTGACAGAACCATTAAAGATCCACTTTCTTCTTCCCCATTAGAGAATGAACAAATAGTTCCTTGATGCTTACTAATTAATCGACTCTTCCTATTGGAAGAGAACAGATTAGTGTGGTCCAATTTGTTATGGAACATCAAATTTGAACTTGCTTTATTGTCCCTTCTCCCCATGAAAAAAGGGGGGTATTTCATCAAGCTAATTTGAATCATATTGCTAACGATCTTCTTTTTTCTTACTGAAGTAAGAGAAGCATAAGCCCCAGATTCTATAGAATCTTTTTGTTCCCAATCAAATCCTAGGCAAGTTTGAACCAATGGAATACTTGTATCACTCATTACTTGGATTCGTTCACCATCTTCGTACGAAATAGAATTGCTAACTTGAATCTGCAAGTTGTCCCCTTTCCTCGATAAATCTAGGGAAAAGGGTGTTGCCATATTCAGCCCATCAGGTATTCCATATTCTACGTTAGAATATTCAAAAATGGAATTTCTCTGTAGAATACCACTTTTGGGTATTCTAAGAATCGCATCAGGACAAGGTATTCTTCTTTTTCCCCATTCTTTATCACACTGCAACGGGGCGATGAATCGATCCATTTGCTTTTTCCCCCTAATATTGTAATTTTTAGGGGAAAGGGTGACATAAATAGAGTCTCGATGCTCGTTGGATATGGTCCGATCAGTTTCTGAATAACTGAAGCTTTTTTCTTCCTTCCCATAGCAGTTTAAGTCACCTGATCTATGTTCTACTTGATCCACGTAAGAATCGGAAAATGATTGATGTTTGGCAACAAAAGGTTGAAGGTCTACTTGATCCTGATGTTTATGAAATGGAAAGGGTACTACCCCGGATCCGTATATACCCCCCGATAATATCCATAGATAACCCGTCCTGAGTATAGAATGAACATTACCGCGTACATATTCAGGTGCATGAAACACATTGGTACTCCAATGCATTTCTCCTTCTAGGTCAGAATATATATTTTTGCGAACTTTTTCCTTGAAGGAAGAGGTTCGAGTGCGAACCTCGGCAATAGTTTGTTCCGATTCCACATATTGATCATTCTGAACCAAAAGCAAACTTTGCGGTGGAATGGTTAAGTTCTTTACTTGATCCTGACCATCAATAGTGATGGATAAGTTATTATGACATAGATAAGCAGGATATCCATTACATGTACGTGTAGGATAAACCAAATTCTCATTGAATTCAATCTTTCCATTGAAAGGGGCTCGTACATATTCTGCAATATCACCAGTAAATACCCCCCCGGTATGAAAAGTCCTTAGTGTTAGTTGAGTTCCTGGTTCCCCAATGGATTGGCCCGCAATAATACCTACTGCTTCTCCTAATTCGATCAAGTGACTGTGAGTAGTACTCCGCCCATAACATAATTGACAAATCCGAGATATACTCTTGCAAGTAAAGGGGGTTCGTATATATATTGGTTGTGTTCGAGGGTTTATTAATTGATTGGCAAGTCCAATCCCAATATCCTGATTGCGCGTGGCAATGCATCTCTTATTTATATATACATCGTCTGCTAGCACACGGCCAATCAGTATTTGTGTTCGTATAACAATTTCGTTTCTGTCCCTCTCTCGACCTCGAATGGGACTTACGAAAATACCTTGGATAGTGCCACAATCTGTTCTACGTACTACGATGTGTTGAACCACTTCAACGAGTCTACGCGTGAGGTATCCAGCATCTGCTGTTCGTACAGCAGTATCCACAACTCCTTTACGAGCCCCATAACAGGAAATAATATATTCCGTTAAAGAGAGCCCTTCGCGTAAATTCCTTCGAATGGGTAGATCAATGATTTGTCCTTGAGGATCTGACATTAATCCTCTCATACCTACTAATTGGTGAACCTGGGATGTACTTCCCCTAGCTCCTGAGAAGGACATCACATGTACTGGATTTAAGGGATCAGTCATGCTAAAATTCGGATTCATTTCTTTTCTCAAATATTCACTTGTAGCATACCATATCTCGATCGATTGACGTAATTTTTCCACTGCATGTACATTCCCATAATGGTTCTGTTTCTCCGAAACAGAACCTTGTTGCTCCGCATCTTGGACGAGCCATCCCTTGGAAGGTGCTGTTAAAAGATCATCAATTCCTAACGAAATAGCTGTATCAGTAGCTTGTTGAAAACCTGAAGTTTTGAGTTGATCCAAGATATGTGATGTATATGTCATTCCGAAGTGATCTATTAATCTGCTAATAAGCTTTTTAATGGCAGTTTTATCCATCACTTTATTATAAAAGGGCAAATTATAAAAGGGCAATCTAGTTCGTTCCTTCATAAGGAAAAATCTCCATATTTTCATGAGCAGGATTAAGCAATGGGTTCAAGCCAGTTATTCGAAGGCTTCCTCAATCTCTATATCTGCACTAATGAAAAGATCATAAGATCAATACCATTAGATCCTGAGAGCTGGTAGTGATTTCTTTGGGTGTTCAGAACGGGCAAAACCTTGTATGGCTTCTTCCATTTCTCGATTGAAACGAGTACGACCAACAGTTGTTCGAATGTATATATTAAGGATTTCCCCCATTCTACCTTTTCTTATTCGATAATGTTCATGGATTTCGTGTAAGGTACCCAAAGATTCGTATTGAACTTCAATAGGGGCTTCTTGGTTTACTGAGGTAATGATACGTAAATCTACTTCCCCCCACCGGAGCCATAAGGGGCTATATAAGTCAATTCGTTTCTGTCGATAAGCTCTGAGCACATCATCATAACTATAAAAGGAAGGTTTCTTACAAGAAAAGCTTTTCTTTTCCAAGTGATATGGATGGTACCTATTCCCATAAATACCTTGACTATTTACGACCGTTGATATATAAAGTCCAAGAAGCATATCCTGAGTCGGTATAGAAATAGGATCTCCGATAGCTGGAGACAAAAGATTTGTCTCAGAAAACATGAGTAAACGAGCTTCTGCTCTAGCTTCCAGAGATAAAGGTACATGGACAGCCATCTGATCTCCGTCGAAGTCTGCATTAAATCCTCCACAAACCAATGGATGTAAACGAATGGCACGTCCTTCTACTAAAATAGGTTGAAACGCTTGTATTCCTAATCTGTGTAAGGTAGGTGCTCGATTCAACAATACGGGATGTCCTTGCATAACCTCTTGAAGTACTTCCCATACAATGGATCCCTTATCTCGGATCATACTTTTAGCAGCTCTTAAGTTGGGAGCAATATGTTGTCCAATGAGACTACGAATTACAAATGCTTGAAAAAGCTCTATTGCTATTTCTGAGGGTAATCCACATTGATACAATGATAGAAAGGGACCCACCACAATAACGGAACGACCTGAATAATCAACTCGTTTCCCTAGTAAATTTTCACGAAATCTTCCCTCTTTGCCTTCGATCACATCTGAGAACGATTTATAAGGCCTATCGTGACTGTCTCTCATTGGTTGTCCACAGATGCCATTATCGAGAAGTGCATCTACGGCTTCCTGGATCAATTTTTTTTGACAAATAACAAATGACTCAGATCCACTTCTTCCTAATAAATTGGTAAGAGTATTATTCCGATTGATAACTCTTCGATAAAGTTCATTTAGATCTGACGAGGTAATAAGTCCACCTTCACCTAATTGAACGATTGGTCTCAGTTCGGGAGGAAGAACTGGTAATAGGGATAAGACCATCCATTTTGGTTCTATATTTGTTCGGAGAAAATGTTTAGCCAATTTCATGCGCCCAACCAGAAAATCCTTTCTTCTTCGAATTGTTTCATCCTCCCATCCATCCACAGTAGATTCTTGATCCTTCTCCAATCTATTCCATTTCAATTCCACTAAGTTCTTCCATTCCATATGTGAACGATCTATAATCATTTGCAGATCCAGACCAGTTAGTTGTTCTCTGATAGCATCTCCCCCAGTAGCTATTTCTCTCTCTTTAAATGTTCCAGAACCTCGAGCAAAGAGGTAATGAGGACGAGCAGAGAGGTAATGAGGAATAATCTCTCTCCAGGATTGAATCTCATAATTGAATGTACCTCGTGATCTCAATAAAGTTGGTTTGTTAGCTATGGGCCTAGCAAGAAAAAGATTCGGATAGGTTATTCTAAGATTTCCCCCCCTCAGGATCGGACGTGAAAGTTTCCTCTCATCCGGCTCAAGTAACTAAAAAAAAGAAAAAAAGAGGAAAAAACCTCTTTTTCGCTCTAAAGATAGACCGCTACTCTCTGCTCAAGTTCCAGGTGAAATTAAGTATTCCTTTACGATTCTACAACATAGATATGGAATTATTGAGCAGTCTCCTCCCTTCCGAACAATCCATTTCTTTTTGAAAAGACCTTCAATTAGGGGTTTACTTGTCTTTATCTCGTTCCATTTGATCCTTTAGGTTCCTGCTTTCTTTACTTCGATGGTTACAATACTATCGATCGAAGCATATATGCGATGAATAGACTCCTATAGCCATACTTTCGGTCCGGAATACCTCTCCTCTATTCGGGGATAACCCAAATGAAAGAGAATGACTTTCGAATTCCATTATATGAAAGAAGTGTTTTCACGAAGTTCAATTAGCAAATTGATACAGAATATCTAAACCCTGGACTAATTCCTCTTTCTCAACATCTCTTTAAGATGATTATAATTCTGAGCTTCATGCTACTCCTCCGGAGGGACATGTCAGAGCTAAAGGCATCCCAATGAGATTGAATAGGATGACAGTTCCTTATTACGGATCTGTATGATCGGAATTTGTGATCAAGTCACACATCGCAGTATACTGGGCCTTCTAATTCTTTCCGAGTTTTAGCTAAGAGATTCGCAATATAACTAGGAAGGCGTTTCAAATACCATACGTGAACCACCGGACATGCCAGTTTAATGTATCCCATTTGATATCTTCGAATTCGAGAATCAACGAATTCAACTCCACATTGTGTGCAAAATTTTAAGTCTATTTTCTCATTTCCGATCCCTGGAGAATTTCCACAAGCACAAACTCCACTTTTGATAGGTCCAAAGATTCTTTCACAAAACGATCCATCTCTTTCTGGTTTATTAGTTTCATAATGTATAGTATAGGGTTTAGTCACCTGTCCGACTGTCTCGCCATTAGGTAAAATTTTTTCAGACCAAGCACAAATCTGTTCGGGAGAAGCTAATCCAATTCGAAGTTGTTGATGTTTATTCTGGTCAATCATAAAAGATCTCGATTCATTCTGATCAAACTTCCTCCCTATCTATCTGAAAGTCTTTCTCAGATATAATAGCATGATTCGATTCTAGAGCTAAAGATCGTAATTCTCGAATGAGCAGTCGGAAAGATTCTGGAGCAGTGTCAGGTTTAGGTATTGGCCCTCCAGTGATAATGGCACCAAGTACTTTATTACGAGTTCTAATATGGTCAGATTTGAGAGTAAGCATCTCTTGTAAAATATAAGCAACACCAAAACCTTCTAGAGCCCAAACTTCCATTTCTCCTACTCGTTGCCCCCCTCGTTTGGATTTTCCTCTAAGAGGTTGTTGTGTAACCCGTGCATAAGGTCCACTCGAACGTGCATGTATTTTATCATCAACTTGATGACTCAATTTCGACATATAAGCTTTTCCTATTGTAACAGGTTGTTCAAAAACATCTCCTGTTCTTCCATCGATTAATCTATGTTTTCCAGGATGATCCGGTTCGAATACCCATGGATTCGCTGTTTGCTCACTAGCTTTATAAAGCTCGGGAAACACTAGTTTTCTCGAAGCTTCTCGCTCGTATCTTTCGTCAAAGGGTGTTATTCTATAATGTTTGTTCATCAGGTTTCCTGCTAAACCGGGCAAACATTCAAAGATCTGTCCTACATTCATTCGTGAAGGTACCCCTAATGGATTCAATACCATATCAACTGGTATTCCATTTTGCAAATAGGGCATATCTTGTCTAGGCAAAACAATGGAAATAATACCTTTATTACCATGCCTTCCAGCTACTTTATCCCCCACTTGTATCTTACGTTTTTGTGATATATATACGTGGACTGTTTCCGCATTATCCCCAGAATCATCTACTCTATTGATCCATCTCACATCAATAACTCGACCCCTTCCACCTATAGGGGCTCTGAGACAATTTTCTCTCGCAGTGGATACCTCAATACCAAATATGGTTTGTAATAATCTTCCTTCTGGGGCACATAATGATTCTTCTGTTGTTTGAGGCGTTAATTTACCTACCAAAACATCACCTGTTTCTATCCAAGATCCTAGCATTACAATACCATTTTCGTCCAAATGACGAAGTGAATGAGCATCTAAATGAGGTATTTCTCTAGTGATTCTTTCAGGACCCTGGCTCGTCATACAGATTTCAATCCTGTATCTTACGATATGCAAAGAGGTATAAATATCTTCATATACCAGACGTTCACTAATGAGTATTGCGTCTTCAAAATTGTATCCTTCCCATGGCATATAAGCTACTAAAACGTTTTTTCCCAAAGAGAGTTCTCCCCCTACCGTAGCCGCACCGTCCGCCAGAATTTGTCCCTTCTTTACACATTCCCCTTGACGAACTTGAGGTTTTTGATGCGTACAAGTATTGGTATTAGAACGGTTATATATAACCAATTTTGTTCGTACAGTGTCTCCATTAACGGATGAAGTTATATTTACAGCATCGATATACTCAATCCTTCCCTCTTGTGTAGCTATAGCTACACTTCCTGAATCTAGAGCTGCTTGACCTTCCAACCCAGTTCCGGCAATGCACTTCTCGGGTCGAAAAAGTGGAACTGCTTGACGCTGCATATTAGAACCCATTAGAGCGCGATTCGCATCATTATGTTCGAGAAAAGGAATAAGGGAAACTCCAACGGAAAAATATTGTAAGGGAAAAATACTTCTGAAATGGATTTGTTCCCATGCAATAACTATAAATTCTTGTCGGTATCGAGCTGGAGTAATTTGTTCCTCTTGAATCCCTTGATTTAACGCCAAATAATTTCCCGTAGCTATCCGATAGTATTCATCCTCATCTTCTCCCGGTAATAGATAAACCATATGTTCTTCTCTCGATCTCTCAGAGATCTTATAGAATGGACTTTGTAAAGAACCGCAATGACCAATCTTTGCATGAATAGATGATGATGCAACAAGTCCAGCATTCATTCCTTCGGACGTATCGATTGGACAAATACGCCCATAATAACTGGGATGAATATCCCGTGTCCGAAAACTAGCAGTTCGCCCTGTTAAGCCCCCGGGACCTAAATGGCTCAATTTTCGCCCATGAGCTATTTCCGTCAATGGATTAGTTTGATCCAAAAATTGAGATAAGGGGTGTGAACCAAAAAAATCTTGAAAAGTGTTTTTTAATATAGTTGAAGTTACCAAGTTCTGAGGCGTTGATCTACGCTTGATTGCTCTGTGTATAGTTCTCCGAATTGCATCTTCCAAACGACCTAGAGCTAATCTGAATTGATTCTGTAATAAATCTGCTACAGAACGAATACGTCGATTTCTGAGGTGATCTATATCATCGAGTGTACCCATTCCAAATTTAACTCCGATAAGGTAATCCACAGCAGCCAATACATCTTGTGGTAATGAAAAAATCTCGTTCTCGGGTATATCAAGGTTCAGTTTTTGGTTCGGATTTCGTCGACCAATTTTTCCCAATTCACATCTTTGTCGGAAAAATTTTTCCTGCAATTCTTTACATAGAGACTCGGAAAATACCAAATCGCCACTTACACAGTAGAGTTTTTTATAAAACTCCAGAATAGCCTTTTCCCTCGACCAGAGATATTCCTCCCGCTCCCACCTCCCCTTCTTCTTCTTCAGTAAAAATAAAAATCTTTCGGGATAGCGAGTATTGTCCAGAATCTCCTCGAGATTTAAACCCATAGCTGATAATAGAACTGGAATAGATATTTTTCGTTTTCTGCTTACACGAGCCCATATCCTTTCTCCCACATCGATCTCTAATTTCGACCTTCTTCCCCAATCTGAAATCAGAGTGCCCGTATATATATAGTTTATTCTATTATGTTCTAATTCTGAACGGTAATAAATACCGGGACCTATTAATATTTGATTAACCACGATTCTGTAAATTCCATTTACTACAAATGTTCCATGGGAATTCATTAAAGGAATATTTCCGAGAAATACAGTTTGTTTCTGTATCTTCCTACTATTCCTCCGAATCGATCTTGCTGGTACATATAGTTCAGAGTAATATGTAAGGGACTTATATACAGCATCTCTCTCTTTGATGAAAGGTTCTGCTAATTCATATTCATTACCAAAAAGTCTGAATTCAATTTCTTTGTCTATATCCTCAATTTTCGGAAAATTATGAAGTTCTTCCATCAAGCCCTGATTGATGAAACGACAAAATCCTTCAAATTGTATCTTACCAAATTCGGGGATTGTAAACGCTCCCTCATTTTCATCTAATCGCATTGTAAGTTTCCCATCTGTTCTGTCAAAAAGTATATTAAATTATTCCCAATTGATCTATATGGATCAATCCGACAAAAAAGATTCGGATGTATATTCAATGTTCACTATATCCCGTGAAATTCTACCCGTATCCAGATATACTTCCAATAAAAAAAGGATAAGGAAGAGAAGAGGTACTTTGATACTTTCATCCAACCACGTGAAATGGAGCTATGAACGAATGAATCAAACCATTCTTAAATGTTAATCTAAGATCGAAAGGCGGAGAACAAATTAGATCCATTTCCTTTATGGTTGACTTTAGCGTAAATCTAATACTATACTTAAAGTACGAATAATTCGATCTGTCCATGGCATTCCCGTATCTCGGCGACATAGCCAAGCGGTAAGGCAGAGGACTGCAAATCCTCCATCCCCAGTTCGAATCCGGGTGTCGCCTTGTTGAGGTAAGTAAATGGAAGCAAAAGTATTGATTTCCATTAGAGAACCTATGGAGACATATTGGTACATATTACCGAGATAGACAGTGAGTTGCGTGCATTTGATACCGATTCCGTCGTGAATGTATGACCCTCGAGTTAGTTATAGTAATTCATTGGCCAATGAAGAAATGGATTTATTGATCTCTCATATCAACTCGAATGTCAGTAACGTTCAAAATGCAAAGGTGGACCATTTCAACTTCAACTTTGCACTATCGTTAATGGTTCCCTTATCATCTCGAGGATGAAATCATTATTTTTTTAGAGAACATGATCCGTATGGATATAGTCAGTATAACTTGGGCTGCTTTAATGGTAGTTTTTACATTTTCCCTTTCACTCGTAGTATGGGGGAGAAGTGGACTATAATGGTAATGCTTAAGAATCAATTATTGTTTTCCTTCCAGATCATACAGGAAAATATCTACTGTTCCATAAGGAACAGTAATATTGAATCTTCGTTCCAAATTTAAAGACTATTTCCGTGGAATTATTTCCTCTTTATCCCCGTAAGGGATGTGCATAATTCCTTATTATTATCATTTTCCTATGAAAAATCTGCTTTTCTCTAACAGGGTTTAATGAATTAGTTCTTTTCTAGAATGAGTCGATAATCTCGTTTCTTTCACGATTTACCGGAAGGATCCGAATTGTCGGATTTAATCCCTTTCTCGGAAAAATATGGGACATAAGTAATAGATCCCTTTGCTTTTTCTTATACCATTTCAAGTTTCATATCTAATATGGACTAGAAACCGATGTTTGTACCGGAAAAAGACGTTCAACTTTGATCCTAAACAATCCGCAAGTACGTTCAGAATCACGTCTGTCTACATTGGGTCTATTTTTCCAGGGGCATGAAGAAGGTAATCGGCTCTGCTCTTTTTTTTTATGGTAGGAGGTCCTTCATCCTCCATTTACCATATATGGAGAAGTACTATTAGGATATATTTATCCATATATGGGTGTAGAAGAAGTAGTACAAAAGAAAAGGTTAGATAGTCTTTTTCTTTGTACTACTTCTTAAAAAAGAAAAAAAAAAAAAAAAGCAATCCCTATCCCTACCCTGTATTGTTGTAATAAAATTCCAGAACCTATTTTATACTTATGATCCAGATCATTTGCATCTATCTAGTTATCAGTAATCACTCGATTTTCATAAAATCGATTTCATAAAAATCAATTGCTTCCACTGCTTGCACTGGCCGTTTTGACATAAGGGATAAATGGAAAAGCCATAGAAATTGAAAGGAACAGTAGAACAGCAAGAAATGCAAGGGTATTTACTTCCATGATCTCCTTATTTTTACTTCGTTCAAAAATAGCTCGAATTTGATCTCATAGAGATGAATGAATCTTGAAAGAGTCATGAAAGAGATGTAATTTATAAAATTGGTTCGAATAACAAAATCTAACTAACGGATTGAATGAATCCTTCAATGGAATAGTATAACATAATATGATAACTTTTGATAAGACTAGTAGTAAGAATTTACGTGCATCAGAAAACATTTCGATCAACACATGTCTGTATCATTTCGATAGAATAGGATTCCTACGAATAATAACCTTCTGCTACTCCAGAAGACGTTCGTCAGACATGAGAGATATTTCGCTCGGATCTCCATGATTTAGATGGACTCTTTAACCTATCCCGGTCCGATGATGATATAGAAGTATCCCATATCGAATTTATCCAGAGGTCCACCCATGACCCTGGAATGAGAAAGACTAGTCCGTTTCGTCTAGATCCTGATATGATCTATCGTTCTTGGAAATAAAATAGAGTGTCTAGAAATTCACCGGCTATCGATCATGAAAAAGAAGTATTAGCTTTCAATACTCACAATATTGCTGGGGAAGAACAGAAGGAAGATCTAATTGAAATAATTGGGAATTAATTTTCTATAGGGATCTCCGTGGGATTTTGACTTAGGAGGACTACCTCTGTGTCACCCTAAAATCTATTGATTTTAGTTTTTTATAGGAACATTTTCTTCTTCAGGGAGGGAATAATATTTATTGTAGATTCAATATGATGATTAGATTTTATCCCCGAAAGAAGAGTCTTTTTCCAAACTGAACTAAATTCTCGATCTGGTGAATGTATCTAATGGATAGATACACTAAATCTCTAGTATATTTAGTCAACCCTATTCTCTTTTTCACTTTTCTGTGGGGATTAAGAGCTGAATTTCTTAACTTATTGGATCGGGACTGACGGGGCTCGAACCCGCAACTTCCGTCTTGACAGGGCGGTACTCTAACCAATTGAACTACAATCCCAATACAGTATAGTTCACCTACTATTGAATCAATATTTCTTTTATGGTAGGTGCTAGATCTACCATATAGATTACGTTAGTGCTGGGTCAATGAAATATCTTATCCTTCTCTTTCATCTTTGAAAGTATCAATTCATATGGATGGAATTGGGCACATATCCATATGATATGGATAGATATAGATATCATAGTTCAATAACCAATTATCTTTGATCCATGATTGGCATGAATATAATCATGCCTATAGATGGGTATTTATGATATTGGTTGGGTCGAGCTGGATTTGAACCAGCGTAGGCATATTGCCAACGGATTTACAGTCCGTCCTCATTAACCACTCGGGCATCGACCCAGGAATAAAAAAGTAATTGAAAGTCGTGATTACAAGGTTCGCCTTGAGACTGTTTGGATCCCCTATTTTAGTGAGATATAACAAATTATTAATATAGATCCAAGTTTTAATAATCATTTTTAAAACTTGAAATAATATATTTGTTATATATTTCATTTTTATTATTAAAAGTCTTAATATAGTCTGTGGGATCAGTAATCCCGTTTCGGTCAATACCCTTTTTTAGTATATTTTAAAGTAACCGGCCTTAAAAAAAATTCCTCGAATTCAAGCAAACTCAAAGGAAAATGTCTCGAATTCAAGTTCAAGCGAGCTTAAAAGAAAAGGTCTCGAATTCAAGCAAGCTTAAAAGAAAATTACTCAAAAAAAGGCAGCTTTCGAACCTTTTCCATCAGAAAAAAAAGGCAGCTTTCGAACCTGTTCCATCATTAGGTTTCGAACCGTTCATTTCATTGGTTGGTAAGAATAAAAAAGTTAATATATTCTTACCAACCAATATCAAAGTCAAAATCTATTGACTCCAATATGAGTATAGCTTGATAGCACAATCTAATGCAATGAAATGTTATAAAGTTACGCTGTTTTTACTTTTTCTGATTCTGATAAAGGGAGGGGTGTTTACATGGGTTTGCCTTGGTATCGCGTTCATACCGTCGTATTGAATGATCCTGGCCGGTTAATTTCTGTACATATAATGCATACAGCTCTAGTTGCTGGTTGGGCCGGTTCAATGACTCTGTACGAATTAGCCGTTTTTGATCCATCCGATCCTGTTCTTGATCCAATGTGGAGACAAGGTCTGTTTGTTATACCTTTTATGACTCGTTTGGGAATAAAGGATTCATGGACTGGATGGAACATCACCGGAGAAACTGTAAATAATCCTGGTATTTGGAGTTATGAAGGTGTGGCCCTGGCACATATCCTTTTTTCTGGCCTGTGCTTTTTGGCAGCTATCTGGCATTGGGTATATTGGGATCTGGAAATATTCGTTGGGTTAAGATACCCAACGACTGGATATCCTATTTAATTCATGGTACCCCTAGGGGAAGTCGAATCCCCGTTGCCTCCTTGAAAGAGAGATGTCCTGGGCCACTAGACGATAGGGGCTGGGCTGCCAATCTTATAATATGATCGTGACCTGGAAGTTGTCAATAGCTGGTTTACTTATATTATCTCTTGTTTGGTATTCAAGTTCATAACGAACAAGTATCCTATTTTGTATAAAATAAGGGGATTAAATATGAAATCCAAAATCATATTAGTTTTTATTTCTAATAAAAATAATGAATAGGGTCAAAGAATCTAAGCTATTCCTAATTAAGAAAAAAAAAAAGCGTCAAAGAATTGAATCTACAAAGAAAAGAATTGAATCTATTCAAATTGAATTTAGTTAATATTTAGCTTCGTAGGGCCAACTATGCCGGGAAACCCCTTGGCATATTCAATTTATTTTGTTGGCTTTTACATGTATATACATATCAATATTTCTCACAGTTTCTTTGAGCTAATAAAGGTTCCTGATTGATACTACGCAGATGAAAAAAAAAGAAGAAAAAAAAAAAAAGTTTATAGGTCCAATAATCTGGTATCGGATCAATCTCGATCGATGAAAAATAAGAAATTGCCCTGTTCCAACGTTCCCATCCATCGATCGAGATAAGGACATGAGATTGATATGATCCGAAAGACTTTTCAATAAAGTCCAAGTCATAGGGACTATGAGGGGACTATGAGGGGATATATATAAGAGTAGTTTAACTTAGTGGAATGTATAGGGCTATACGGGCTCGAACCGTAGACCTTCTCGGTAGAACAGATCAAAGTTCTTATTATCAAAATGATTTGAACTGTTCCAAGAACCCAACATGCATTTTTTCGCATTGGGCTCTTTCATTAACTGATGGAAAGATCGGTTAGTCTGCCATTCTCCTCTTTCTAGGAAAGAGACTAATATGGCTCCGTGTGCTCCAAATTCTTACCCTTCGGGAGCAATCCCAAAGTTATTCAAAAGGTTTCCTTGACGTAGGTCTGCCTTGCTCGGGCATAGATTGACTCAAATAGAGTCTCCTCTATCGCTCCAAAAGTAAAATATGACGCTTCATACACCTAAAAGTTCATAGAGCGAAAAGAATCTATTTTGAGGTCCCCGTATTATACTCATTATGCCTGGCATTGAACGGAGCTGGGATTGACCATATCAATTAGATTCGTAATTCGATTCGAATCAGATCGAACTTCATCTTTGTCATGCTATTGTTCCCCAGAGAAACAAATTGATAGAGTAAGACTATTTCACATAGAATCTATTTCGTGGATCGGATGAATCGATAAACTCTCCCGAAAACCATTGGCGCACGTGTAAACGAGGTGCTCTACCTTGCTGAGCTATAGCCCTTCCTTGCCAGTCTTGGTGATACATTATTATACTAACCAGATGGATCACTTTCTGTCAAGGTATATTTTTAATGATCCGATACTATGATCCAATACGTTCCAATAAGTTCGATCTGTGCCAGGGACATATTGTCTATAAATTTAATTCCATTTAGAATCGTTAATAAGTCCAACTCTACCTATGAGAATAAATGACCCACTTAACTCAGTGGTTAGAGTATCGCTTTCATACGGCGAGAGTCATTGGTTCAAATCCAATAGTAGGTAAACTTATTAGATACCATTGAAGAGTCGATGGCATCTAATAAGTTTTACTCCACTCGTTTGGATCGAGGCGGAACATTGAATTCATTTTCAGATTATTATAGAAAATGTTTTAATTAGAGACGGGGGGGCTAGCACTGATAGCCTCTAATCGTGTTCTAGCTCTTTTCAGAGCTACATCAGCCTCAATTGCTTGTCTTTTGCCTTCGGCTCGAGCTAAGTCAGCTTTAGCTTTTTGAAAAGTTTCCTGGGCTTCTTTGGGATCGATGTCAACATCTTTCTCTGCATTATTTACTAATACAGTGATTCTATCATTGTCTATCTTGGCGAAACCGCCCATCAAAGCCATAGTTGACCACTTCCCATTGAGACGTATTTTCATAACTCCTATATCTACAGCTGCCACAAGTGAAGCATGATTGGGTAATACGCCAATTTGACCACTATTAGTAGATAGGATTATTTCTTTAACTTCTGAATCCCAAATGACTCGATTAGGAGACAGTACACGAAGATTTAGGGTCATTTTCAGAATTAACTTTCCGTTTTGGAGTTCATAGCCTTCGCGGTAGCTTCATCAATGTTACCCACCAAATAAAAAGACTGTTCGGTAAGACTATCTAATTCTCCGGAAAGGATCATTTGAAACCCTCTAATTGTTTCCATGAGACCAACATATTTGCCCGGGAAACCTGTGAATACCTCCGCTACGAAAAAAGGTTGTGATAGGAAACGTTCAATTTTTCTTGCTCTTGCTACGATTAAACGATCCTCCTCCGATAATTCATCCAGTCCAGGAATAGCTATAATGTCTTGAAGTTCCTTATAACGTTGTAAAGTTTCCTTAACTCCTTGTGCAGTTTCGTAATGTTCTTCGCCTACGATCCAAGGTTGGAGCATAGTCGATGTTGAATCTAAAGGATCCACTGCTGGATAGATGCCCTTGGCAGCTAATCCTCTCGATAGTACGGTAGTAGCATCTAAATGTGCAAATGTCGTAGCAGGAGCAGGATCGGTCAAGTCGTCAGCAGGTACATAAACTGCTTGAATCGAGGTTATGGATCCCCTTTTTGTGGAAGTAATTCTCTCTTGCAAAGAACCCATTTCCGTGGCAAGAGTTGGCTGATAACCCACAGCGGAAGGCATTCTGCCTAATAGGGCGGATACCTCTGATCCCGCTTGGACAAAGCGGAAGATGTTATCAATAAATAATAGTACGTCCTGCTCATTGACATCTCGGAAATATTCGGCCATGGTTAGAGCAGTTAAACCGACTCTCATACGAGCTCCTGGGGGTTCATTCATCTGACCATAGACCAGAGCCACTTTTGATTCTGATATTTTTTGTTTATTAATTACTCCCGATTCTTTCATTTCCATGTAAAGATCATTCCCTTCACGGGTACGTTCTCCTACTCCTCCAAATACGGATACCCCTCCATGAGCCTTAGCAATGTTGTTGATCAATTCCATAATGAGTACTGTTTTACCCACTCCAGCTCCTCCAAATAAACCAATTTTTCCCCCACGGCGGTAAGGAGCCAAAAGATCTACTACTTTAATGCCTGTTTCGAAGATGGATAATTTTGTATCCAACTCTGTAAAGGCGGGAGCAGGTCTATGAATAGGAGATGTTATGCGAGCATCTACAGGACCCAAATTATCAACAGGTTCTCCAAGAACATTGAAAATTCGTCCGAGAGTAGCTCCACCAACTGGAACACTCAGAGGAGCTCCCGTGTCAATCACCCTCATTCCTCTCGTCAAACCATCTGTAGCACTCATAGCTACAGCTCTAACCTTATGATTTCCTAATAATTGTTGTACTTCACAAGTAACCTGAATTTCCTGACCGGCTGTACCTTGACCCTTAACTGTCAATGAATTGTAAATATTAGGCATATTTCCTGGAGGAAAAGAGACATCCAGTACTGGGCCAATGATTTGGGCAATACGTCCCACATTTTTTTCTACAAGTGCGGAAACCCCAAGAACAAGAGGATTGGTTCTCATACAAAAATGGAAATAATTTCCATGAAGAATATATATTTAAATTTTTTTTTATATATTATTTTTCCAATATCATCTATCATCAATAACAAAAATGTTCCGTATCGGGTCGATCAGATCAGTCAATAATGAATGGGGGTTATCACCTTAGTAATATCCTACCTACTTTATTGAAAAGGTTAAATTCATTCATATTTGGAATATGAAGTAGGTAGATGTATATGAATAAGGATTAGGAGGAAGTCTTCTTGGTTTTAGTTATGGATAAATTGGTTCTAGTTATAGAGAAATTGAAGACTTCAACATTATTTCCAGATCATCTTTGAAATGTGAAACTTGAACCCTATTCATGACCTTTCTCTCATTAGTCATTATCTCTTCTCTTCGTACGCCCATCTGTTCCCTATTCTAGATGTATTTTAATATTGGCAATTCGCACCATTATGTCAAAGGTCGATTCGGTTCCTTAAATTCATTAATGAACTAGTTTAACCGCTGAAAGGTGCTCGGGTCAATCCGTGGAGGAAGAACTTCAGGAGCAAAGATTGGGTTGCGTCATACACAAAAAACATTATACAATGAGAGTGTATTTGGCAATTCTTATTGTCCGATAAAGGACGACTTTTTTGTAGGGTATTCCTGTAAAAATCGATCGATTGTTTACGTTCGATACATGTCGAGCAGACCTCGCTTCGTCCTTGCGATAAGTAATTATTAATAAAGGAGGGACTTATGTCGCCAAAAACAGAAACTAAAGCTAGTGTCGGATTCAAGGCTGGTGTTAAAGATTACAGATTAACTTATTATACTCCTGAATATCAGACCAAAGATACGGATATCTTGGCAGCATTCCGAGTAACTCCTCAACCCGGGGTGCCGCCCGAAGAAGCGGGAGCAGCAGTAGCTGCTGAATCTTCCACCGGTACATTGACCACTGTTTGGACCGATGGACTTACTAGTCTTGATCGTTACAAGGGGCGATGCTATGACATCGAGCCCGTTCCTGGAGAGGAGAGTCAATTTATTGCCTATGTGGCTTACCCTTTAGACCTTTTCGAAGAAGGCTCTGTTACTAATTTGTTCACTTCCATTGTAGGTAATGTATTTGGATTCAAGGCCCTACGGGCTCTACGTTTGGAAGATTTGCGGATTCCCCCTGCTTATTCCAAAACTTTTCAAGGTCCACCTCATGGTATCCAAGTTGAAAGAGATAAATTGAACAAATATGGACGTCCTTTATTGGGATGTACTATCAAACCAAAATTGGGTCTATCAGCCAAGAACTATGGTAGAGCAGTTTACGAATGTCTCCGCGGTGGACTCGATTTTACCAAGGATGATGAGAACGTAAATTCCCAACCATTCATGCGCTGGAGAGATCGTTTTGTCTTTTGTGCGGAAGCAATTAATAAGGCTCAGGCTGAGACGGGTGAAATTAAGGGACATTACTTGAATGCTACTGCAGGTACATGTGAAGAAATGATAAAAAGGGCAGTATTTGCAAGAGAATTGGGAGTTCCTATCATTATGCATGACTATCTGACGGGAGGTTTTACTGCAAATACTTCTTTGGCTCATTATTGCCGAGACAACGGCCTACTTCTTCACATTCACCGCGCGATGCATGCAGTTATTGACAGACAAAAAATTCATGGTATGCATTTCCGTGTACTGGCTAAAGCATTGCGTATGTCCGGCGGAGATCATATTCACGCCGGTACTGTAGTAGGTAAACTTGAAGGGGAACGAGACGTCACTTTAGGGTTTGTGGATCTACTGCGTGATGATTTTATTGAAAAAGATCGAAGTCGTGGTATTTACTTCACTCAAGATTGGGTATCTATGCCAGGTGTCCTGCCCGTAGCTTCAGGAGGTATTCACGTTTGGCATATGCCTGCTCTGACCGAAATCTTTGGGGATGATTCCGTACTACAGTTTGGTGGGGGAACTTTGGGGCACCCTTGGGGAAATGCACCTGGTGCAGTAGCTAATCGGGTTGCTCTAGAAGCTTGTGTACAAGCTCGTAATGAAGGACGTGATCTTGCTCGTGAAGGTAATGAAATTATCCGGGAAGCTTCTAAATGGAGTCCTGAACTAGCCGCTGCTTGTGAAGTATGGAAGGAGATCAAATTTGAATTTGATGCTATTGATACATTGTAATCCAGTCACTTTCGTTCTACCAATCGGACTTGGCCCAATCTTTTACCACTACCACAAAGATTAGGCCAAATGGTGAACAGAGATCTGGGATATCTATATATCAATATCTAGATAGATATTGATATATAGATATTTCCGAGGTAAAATATCTTTAACAGAGACAGAGTGAGTCAATTCAAATTTTTTTTTGTCAAGCATTCGATAACGAATCCTATTCATCCTTTACATTTACATTGATCTTATGAATCATTCGATAGGGTTAGTAGCTCAGTGGATCAGAGCTCATGGTTCCGGACCATGAAGTCAAGGGTTCAAATCCCTTCTAGCCCAAAAGATTTTGTATTGGGGATGAAAAGGAGTTTTCATCGCGCTATAGGAGAGAATCTTTCTTTATAACAGAATAAAGAGTTCTATCATAATCCTGGATCGATACTTCGGATCCCCAATCAATAATGAATGGAGATGATTTATCCACGATTCATTCCACACACTATTCATTAATGATTTTAATCATTGTATTTATACGACTTCTCTTCTTACAAAATAAGATAGGAAAAGTAACAATCTTCACTTTATATGGAAAACTCTATGTCTATAAAGGAGTGGTTCGAGGACAGGCGTAAAATAACTGGGTTACTAAAAAATTCAGTCGAAACCGATAGTAAGGGCGTCAATGAGATGAAGAGCAACGAGAAGCTAAGTATTGATTATGCTAAATTTAAGAAATTATGGGTTCAATGCGATAATTGCGAGAGCTTGCTCTATATCAGATTCTTGAGAGAGAATAAAAGTGTTTGTGAAGAATGTGGATATTATCTGCAAATGAATAGTTCAGATAGAATAGAACTTCCAATTGATCGTGGCACTCGGCGTCCTATGGATGAAGACATGTACACTCTAGATGTTCTTAAATTTCATTCTGAGAATGAACCTTCTCATTCTGATCCTCTTCAGAATGAGGAGGAATCTTATAAGGATCATATCACTTCCTGTCAAATAGAGACAGGTTTAACTGATGCTATTCAAACAGGCATAGGTCAATTAAATGGTATTCCTATCGCACTCGGAGTTATGGATTTTAAGTTCATGGGAGGTAGTATGGGCTCTGTAGTAGGTGAGAAAATAACCCGTCTGATCGAGCGCGCTACCGAGGAATCTCTTCCAGTCATTATGGTGTGTGCTTCCGGAGGAGCACGCATGCAAGAAGGAAGTTTTAGTTTAATGCAAATGGCTAAAATAGCTTCTGCGTTATATATTCATCAGAAGGAGAAAAAGTTGTTATATGTATCGATTCTGACGTCTCCGACAACCGGTGGAGTGACCGCTAGTTTTGGCATGTTGGGGGATATCATTATTGCCGAACCTAAAGCGTACATTGCATTTGCAGGTAAAAGAGTAATCGAACAGACATTAGGTCAGAAAGTGATTGAAGATTTTCAGGTGACTGAGCATTTATTTGGTCATGGTTTATTTGATCTTATTGTTCCACGTAATCTCTTAAAAGGTGTTCTGAATGAATTATTTCGGCTTTACGGTCTTCCTCGTAAATAAAAAGAATGAACGTTGCATTGAGTTTTCCTACTTATAAGAAAAAATGATCAATTCGAGTTCCTTGTAACAGAAGTGAAAGTGATACAGTTTTTTTATCGCGGTGAAAGAAAGAATGATTTCTCTAAGAGAATCGCTTTTAACCCCCTTCTTACCAACAATTTATGATCTTCGATCCTATACTAAAAAGAAATATAGCCAATTTTCCGCTCTCCGAAATAAGATAATTTTTGGTCAGGATTCAGGATCTTCCACTATTTTACTTATATAGTATGAATAAGTGTTGTAATGGATCTACATATATTGAAATCTATAAGATCCTCATTGTTGAACTCGTCGGGATCTTATTAAAAAAGAAATTTGGATCCAACTTTAAATGCTTTTTCAGTCTTTTTGGAAGAGACGAGGAAAGGAACAACATTTGCGTACATTTTTTCTATGAAGAAGGACGAATAGAACCGCTCATTTGGTCCCATCACTTATTTGATTTTATAATCATTCCTTTTAATATGAATAAACATTTCATTAAGTTAAGTAAGGTACTCGTTCTATGATAATTCCTAACCTACCCTCTTTTTTTACGATAATTCATAGCCTACCCTCTATTTTTGTACCTTTAGTTGGCTTATTACTTCCAGCAATTACAATGGTTCTTTTTCATTTGTATATTCAGAATGACGAGATTTTATGAATCTGATCAAATCAGATTTCATAAATGGGTTTGTATTTTTCAATTGCAGAACAAATAGGATATATCTATTCCAGATGATATAAGATAGAACTCTTATAGACACAAAATATGTCTAAATATCCATATGTATTTAGACATATTCATATGCATATACATATAAAAAAAATATGTATTAGTCAATATGTTAATATGGTCGGCCATATTTTTAATATGGTATACATATCTATTCCTGGAGATATTTATACTCCACTGATCCAGTGTTATTTCTAAAATGGATAAATTAAGGAAGGACCGATTTGAAATGGATGGTAAGAATGGCCAAGAAGACAAACTTGGTTGGCTTGACTTAAATGTTAGCTCTGTATATAGATAGCTAGTTCATAAGAGTTTGGGAACCAAAGGATGAAAAAGTTGGCTATTCTCTCAACTTCAATAGGATGGAATTGTTCACAATTTTTTATGAATCGTCGATCCAAATGGCTCTGGATAGAACCTATAACAGGGTCTCGAAAAAGAAGTAATTTCTTTTGGGCTTGTATCATTTTTCTGGGTTCACTAGGATTTTTCCTGGTCGGGATTTCGAGTTATTTTGGTGAGAACCTGATACCCCTATTGTCATCTCAACAAATACTCTTTGTTCCACAAGGAATTGTAATGTGTTTTTATGGTATTGCGGGTTTGTTTATTAGCTCCTATCTGTGGTGCACAATTTTGTTCGATGTGGGTAGTGGCTATAATAAGTTTGATAAAAGAAAAGGAACTGTATGTCTTTTTCGTTGGGGATTTCCCGGAATAAATCGTCGTATTTTCCCACGATTTCCTATGAAGGATATTCAGATGATCAAAACGGAAATTCAAGAAGGTATTTCCCCTCGTCGTGTTCTTTATATGGAAATAAAGGGCCGACAAGACATTCCTTTAACTCGTACTGGTGATAACTTGAACCTAAGGGAGATCGAACAGAAAGCTGCTGAATCAGCCCGTTTCTTGCGTGTATCCATTGAAGGGTTCTGAAATGAACCGGAGAGTTCTTTATCCTCCACATACATTCAAATTTTGAGACATTTTAATATTGATCAAAGCAAGGAACATGAATCAATATCCAATCAATTATATTTCAATATTTATATTGAAATATAATTGATTGGAAATGGAACGATATAGGGTCTTTATGAACAATATACTATTTTGATTAAATAGTATAAGAAGAGGTAATATAGAAAGAGCATAAATTACAATAGAACTGGTTGTTTTTTGTCCGGGAAAAAGATCGTGCAGTTTATTCCTACTAAATGATACTTATGGAATGAATCAGAACAAGATTCTTTTGGTAGTTCCCGAACACGCCATATCTTTTCATTTCCTATCCTAGAGAGGGTGAGCTTATAAAGCCAGTAGATTAATATGAATGTATCAGAAAGAACAATTACTAGATATAGTGGTCTGGTTTTAGGAAAACCAGAACGTTTTTTCTTTCCTCTCGTCCCGATTCTTCATCACGATCCAATTTATTCTTATATGATTTATTTCGTTGTTCTCTCATTTTTAAAGAGCATTTTTTATATTTGGAAATAACTGGGGAAAGATTCGTAAAGGATCGATCCAGTGATCAATCAGGATTCAAAGGATCTTGGCAATGAATAAGACTTATGTTACGTCAAGTGATTATTTTAAAAAGGAAAAAGATAGAAAAAATGAATAGATAATTGGTCCAGATAGAAATGATCTGGAATTATCGGATATCTGGGAATGATCTCCTTATGCTCCGTCTCACTCATTTGGAGCGAACCTTTTACTTTTCCTCCGAGGATCTTTTTTTTTTTTTTTTTTTCGGAATCAAACAATTACACAATAGATCAATCTATGGGTCTTATACCTCATTCTAAAACTCGTACTTTTTCTAGATTTCGGGCAGAACTGACGAGTGAATCAGGTTCGTTAGCGATTCACGAATTGGAAGTATTCCAATATAAAGTATCAGCTTCCCTACGATATCTCGCAGGTTTAGCAGTACTGCCTGAGGGAATTCCTATTTCATTCCGGAAAGGGTTGGAGTCTTGGGTTACAAATTGGTGGAATACGAGTCAATCTCAAAAAATTTTTGATTATATCCATAAAGAAAAAGCTCTGGGACGATTTGATTTTTATAAAAAAGAAGAACTATTCCTGTTAGAAAGAATGGTTCAAAATTATTTGTTAACACATTCACAAGATCTTTGTATAAAGATTCAAAAAGAAACGATCTCATTGGTCAAAATGTACAATGAAGCATTGGTCAAAATGTACAATGAAGCATTGGTCAAAATGTACAATGAAGATTGTACCCATATAATCTCACATTTATTAAAAAATCTAATAGGTTTTGCTTTTGTAAGTGCTTATATCATTCTGGGTAAGAATAAACTTGTCATTATCTGTTTTTGGATCCAAGAATTCTTCTATAGTCTGAACGATATAATGAAAGCTTTTATCATTCTTTTAGCAACCGATATTGGGTTTCATTCACCCCATGGTTGGGAACTGATGATCGATTCGATCTCCGAAAATTATGGATTTACCCGTAACGCACGAATGATATCTGGTCTTGTTTCAACTTTTCCGGTCATCTTAGATACGATTCTTAAATATTGGATCTTTCGTCTGTTAAATCGTATATCTCCTTCACTTGTATTAATTTATCATTTAATGAATGAATAAAGAATAGGTTGTTTTCTCCGACCGAAACAAGATCAGAAAGTGTTTTCCATGTTCAGGAATTAGCTATTCCTACCCCTCATTCTTCTCCTAGTGCGAGACTTCCCATTTCTTACTTTTACGTTTGGTTAAATCAATATAGTAGCAGAATTTTTGACAGGTAACTATGATAGCTACCTACTCTCACCCGAAAAATGATTTGGAACTAATAATTGAACCATGCAAAATAGAAATACTTATGACTGGACGAAAAAGGTGACTCGGTTAATTTCCGTCCTGGTCATGATACATATCATAACTCGGACATCCATTTCGAATGCATATCCCATTTTTGCACAGCAGGGGTATGAAAATCCCCGAGAAGCAACTGGACGTATTGTATGCGCCAATTGTCACTTGGCCAAAAAACCTGTGGATATTGAGGTTCCACAGTCCGTGCTTCCCAATACCGTATTCGAAGCAGTTGTTAAGATCCCCTATGATACGCAAATGAAACAAGTTCTTGCTAATGGTAAGAAAGGGGCTTTAAATGTAGGAGCTGTTCTCATTTTACCCGAGGGCTTCGAATTAGCCCCTCCGGATCGTATTTCTCCTGAGATTAGACAAAAGACGAGTAATCTTTATTTTCAGAACTATCGCCCCAATCAAAAAAACATTATTGTAATAGGTCCTGTTCCTGGTCAAAAATATAGTGAACTTGTGTTCCCCATTCTTTCACCAGATCCTGCTACTGATAAAGAAGCTCACTTCCTGAAATATCCCATATATGTGGGTGGTAATAGAGGAAGAGGACAAATTTATCCCGACGGGAGTAAGAGCAACAATACGGTCTATAGCGCTTCAGCAACAGGAAGAGTGAGCAAAATTTTACGTAAAGAAAAGGGTGGATATGAGATAACTATCGATAATACATCAGACGGTAGGCAAGTGGTTGACATTGTACCTCCGGGACCGGAACTTCTTATTTCAGAAGGCGAATCGATCAAGGTCGATCAGCCATTAACAAATAACCCTAATATGGGTGGATTTGGTCAAGGAGATGCAGAGATAGTACTTCAAGATCCATTACGTGTTAAGGGTCTTTTATTATTCTTAGCATCTGTCATTTTGGCACAGATATTTTTGGTCCTTAAGAAGAAACAATTTGAGAAAGTTCAATTGGCCGAGATGAATCTTCAGGTCCATAGATTTCCGAACATGAAGTTGACTGATTGGATCAAAAAATAATACCCCTTCGGAGATAGAGATCCTTTTATCCTCCTTCTCCCTTATATATTCTTGGGAAAACGTTCATGTAGATGTATCTACATTTGAAATGGGGAGTGATTCAATAAGCATTGGAACAGATCAACTTGTCGAACGATCCTCATATGCTCTATCATGTACTATATACATGCCGTTTTTCTATGATCCCATTCTTTATCCTATCCCATTCTTTTTCATTGAAAAGATTTGACGAAATTCTCCGATTTCTCGTCGAGATAAGAGGAACTTCTTGGGTTTCCGATCCTGTCCTGTTCGTCAATTCCTTCGTAAATTGACGATTATTTTGGACGTTATACTGAGGAACCTTTAAATTTCTATAAAAAAAAAAAATATATATATATAAGATAATAAAACATTCTATCCGCGCATTTCTATTCTCATAGTTCGGGTTTTTACAAAAACTTTGCATAATATCTCATCAGAGAAATGAGCAAAGACTTAGTAATTAATATTCTCCGTTTCTCCGTTGTTCCTTTGACAGAGACCGAAATCGGTCGAATCGATCCAAATTTTTTTTTTCGATCATATAGCGGAAGAATAGATTGGCTTATCCCTTGACTTAAAGGCATTGAATGAAGTAAAGAAAAGACGGAGTCATTGTATTTGTACGAATCTTCTCTTCTAATTAATATTAATATAGAAGAGAATCTAAAAAAGTGAAAAAGTCGGTAAGACCTTACCCTTCAATGAAGGGTAAGGTCTTACCGACTTTTTCACTTTCGCGTGTATAGTATTCCCCGTAATAAGTGCATTTCTCCTACTATAGGGATGACCCTGATCCGGAATATGAACCATAAAAAAAGATACCAATTAGACCAATCACGATAATACCAGTTACAGTAGCTATTAACCAAAGAGGGATCCTTCCAGTGGTATCGGCCATTTCTCTTACTCCTTTTAACATTTTCTTAAGTGGTCATGCTCGGGACATAAACAGTCACATAAACAGTCATAGCATAGATAATTATGAGTATTGGATCTCTTCAAATGGAGTGATAATATTCTCATTGTTCCTAATTGAACAAATAATTAGAGAATGGAACAGCAAGTACAAAAACTAATAGCAACCCCCAGTAGAGACTGGTACGATTCAATTCAACATTTTGGTTGTTCGGGTTCGATTGTGGTATCATATCTACATACTCCCTCTTCCTTTAGTATAGAATTTATCGCTGGATGAACTGCATTGCCGATATTGATCCCAAGAAAAAAACTGTGGGGACAGCTAGCCCGTGAACGGCCAACCATCTAACTGTAAAAATCGGAAAAGTTCTATCTATAGTCATTAGTGCCTCCTAAAAATATCTAGTAAATTCATCGAGTTGCTCTAACGGATCGAAACGGCCAGTTACTAATGGAACCTCTTGTCGACTTTCTGTGAAATACTCATTCGGCCGAGGGCTCCCGAACACATCATAAGCCAAACCCGTGCTGACAAATAACCAACCTGCAATGAATAGAGAAGGTATGGTAATACTATGGATAACCCAGTATCTAATACTAGTAATAATGTCAGCAAAGGGGCGTTCTCCCGTATTCCCAGACATGCTCAGCTCCATATATTATTGTTCAGTCAAGGGGGAATTGATCCCATGAAAGAGAGAGATCAGGAAATGGAAAACTACTGATATCTTCTCCAATCCTTGTTCGATTGTCAATGTTATACCAAGGGTATCTTTTCTTTGAAGTCTACTGGACCAGTATAGCTAGCTTTCTTCTGACATAGCAATACAATTTTGATGAGTATCGAGAAGGAACCAGATAGAATGATTCTGTTCCTGCCAGCAGTTATTCCATCTCTGTTTGGTGACTGAATCCTAACAGAAATAATAGAATATTGCATGTTCCGAGGTCCGGGCGTAAGGAACCCCTTCAATCGATGTTGTAACAATTACATAGACCATGGAAAATTTCGATTGGAATTAGCTTCTACATACAGGTGGCTGGGCTGTAGAGCCGAAAAAGAGGATGAGTGCCCCTTCCTTACAAAGGGTATAAATCACTATTAATACAACTCATCCAGAATATTATATGTTTACCCCTTCCTTTTTCATTCCAACATGACATTATGTCCGTGTAGATGATCCCAGTAATTCAGGGATCCTTGGTGCTACGCAGATGTATGTTGTTCTTTCAATAGTATCCAGTACAGGTGGAGTGAAGTTATGCCACGGCCTTATTATATATTACCTTGTATTAACGAGTAGGCGTTACTCATTAAATAAAACTTAAATAAAACCAAGTGGATAGTGCAATAGAACCTAGTCAATTTTAGGTATGTTAAATTACGAGTTATTCCTTACAATAGGTGGAATTCTTGTAATGTCGGGCTCTACTGGCTCTAAGAATGAATATAGAAAAACCTAATCCATTTAGAGGGTCGAATGATTGGATCAATAAGATCTAGAAATTAAAGGACAAACTGGATATTCATATTCTTACAACTAAACGTTAAATTCACAAAACTTTGGCTAGTTTGTCTGTAGAAGAGGTTTCTTCCGATCCAGTCTCTGGACCGATAGCTACTGGTATGCCAGGGGATGTGATCCAATCGTACTGATTCACCCTGTAAGGAAATTACGTTCAACAAATTGTGAAGGGGTTCGCGGGTGCTATTCATTAGCTGTTCGATTAATGTGGGGATTTCTAGGAAAATGAAGAGATTTCTACCATAGATTTCCTCTCATCCATGTTCGTTCATACATATCCTATAGTAGATATAGGATCCTGAATTGGGTACTAATTGGGTACTAATTGGGACAATTAATCTTTTGTATTCTGATCTGAAGGTTACAAAAATAAAAATTTAGGTAATTGTCTCATGAAGACATGTATAAACCATATTTCATTCAGTCCTTCCACGTCTACTATAATTAGTTATTTCGGTTTCTTATTGGCTTCTATCATTTTAACCCTAGTCCTATTCATTAGCTCGAGCAAGATACAACTTATTCAAAATGAAACCTTCTCAGTTCACTATTTCAATTTCAATAATTGAATTGATTCTCTCTATATCAATTTCTGATCATTGAGATTCATAGCAAATTCAGGGTACTATCCAAGATAACTATTATCCCTACTTATTCCGTTGAATCGAAATGATTGAGGCTTTGCCATCCGGAATTGTGTTAGGTCTAATTCCTATAACTTTGGCCGGATTATCCGTAACTGCATATTCACAATACCGACGCGGCGATCAATTGGATATTTGATCCGGGAATATCTTCCCATTTCATTGGCCTCCTACTTTCCCTGGGAGGTCAGATTCCATTGCGCGTTCCAGTTAGAATTAATCCTCGATAATTTAGAGGGTTTGGATTTTATAGGAACAGAATCACGCTCTGTAGGATTTGAACCTACGGCATCAGGTTTTGGAGACCTACGTTCTACCGAACTGAACTAAGAGCGCTTTCTTGAACATCCGGAGATAAAGGGAAGGAAAAATACCTTTCCTTTATACTCTTAGAGTATAAAACTTCCGTATCTGATACGATTCAATTTTTTGATGTTACATTCAAATAGATTTAAAATTCTCTTCCTTTCGTTCCTCTCTCTTTCCATAGAATAGAAAAGAAGGGAAAGGTAGGGATGACAGGATTTGAACCTGCGACATTTTGTACCCAAAACAAACACGCTACCAAGCTGCGCTACATCCCTTCTAATAATTTAATTAGACAATGTTATTTTAATAAAATCGAAATCTATTTCCCACATTTTTTCACCTTCATTTCTCTTCGGTCTCGTGAGTGAAAAGACTTTATACATGTAGGGTCTATAATTTAGAAGATCACTATTAATTAGCAAAATTTGGTGATGAAACATCTTTTTCCTGTTCTATAAATAGGACCACAGATCACATTATACATATATTCATCAGTTCCGAGTTTCCCCTAGGATTCATAACTATTTATACGGTCGAATCACTTACACATTATGATAAATAAGGAGAATTTACAATGCAATATCTAAAGACCTATCTTTCCACAGCGCCTGTGTTAGCTATTTCATGTGTCATTTTTATAGCCGGTCTATTGATAGAAATCAATCGTTTTTTTCCAGATGCTCTGACTTTGAATTTTTACTCTTTTTAATTTTTGTCCTCCCCTTCAATGGAAAAAAGATTGTGCTGGATTTACTTCTCCTACCTATTGGATGAATTAGTTGATTTAACCTAAAAATAGATCTAATTTTAGGGATGGAATGGGGGGGGGGGGTAGAATTAAAGTAGAAATTTAGATCCAAAGGTTCTTTCACATTTAATTTTGTAAGTAAAACTGAAAACTCCTGATCAATAATTAATTTTTTTACTTTCAAATGTTTTATCGTGGGATCTCCGGCTATCAACTTCTATCCCTTTTTCCCTCTTTCTTTTTCAGATTTAAAAGCAAAGTAGACCCAATATCCAGAGTAAGTTTATGGCCAAGAGCGGAGATGTAAGAGTAACAATTACTTTGGAGTGCACTAGTTGTACCCGAGATAGTGTTTATAAAAGATTTCCAGGGATATCTAGATATACGACTCGTAAAAATCGACGCAATACACCTATTCGATTGGAATCAAATAAATTTTGTCCCTATTGTTACAAGCATACCATTCATGGAGAGATAAAAAAAAGAGATTAAACATACTACCTACTCCTGCCCAGGGATAGGAATAGATCACAAATATAGAAATAAATTGTATTTCATTTCAACAAGATCTTTAATAGAACAATATTTTCGGAAGATTTGGAATAAATAGTATTCAAAAGGTTCATGAAACAAACTATGGATAAACCCAAGCGATCTTTTCGTAGACATTTGAAACCAATTCGTAGACATTTGTCACCAATTAGGCCGGGAGATCGGCTCGATTATAAAAATATGAGCCCAATTAGTCGATTTATTAGCGAGCAAGGAAAAATATTATCCGGCCGAGTGAATAGATTAACTTCAAAACAACAACGTCTAATGACTAACGCTATTAAACGAGCTCGTATTCTATCTTTGTTACCTTTTCTTTATAATGAAAACTAAATTGATCCATGGAAATGGAACTACTCCTTAATCAAATCGGAGCTGGGATATCCGTTCGATAAAGATGCAGATCTTGAGTCTATTGTCGAAAAAGTCGACAGGATTTCATTCTTGGAAAAGAATTGGATTGAATTATTTTTGTTTCATTCGTTTCCAATCCCATATTTAAAAACTTTTAAATGGACTTTCCCGGAGGGAATTCTCCGGGAGAACCTGTTCTATCCATTCCACCTTTACCTATTTCTTTCATCTATACCTAACCTATACCTATTTCATCACACGATAAGTTCTTCAAGATGGTGTAAAAGCAATTACTATCTAATACAGCTATTTGTGCAAGTGTTTTACGATTTGGAAGCAACTGCCTCTTGTACAAATATTGGATGAATCTGTTATAAGAGACTCCATTGGCACGGGCTGCTGCATTGATCCGAGTAATCCACAAACGACGAAGATCTCTCTTGCGTTTACCTCTATCCCGGTGGGCGGAAACTAAGGCTCTAGCTTTCCGTTGGTTAGCAGTTCGAAAAAGTTTCGAATGGGCCCCTCGAGAGCCTGATACAAATGCAAGAATCTTTTTCCGACGTTTTCGAGCTATATATCCACGTTTCACTCTGGTCATTGAAGTTTACTCTCATGAGTCACTAATCTTTTTCTCGGTTAGTCATTTGTTTGGTCCATTGAGAATAACACTGATTCTTCTTATTTAGAAAATAAAAGTTCCAACGGCTTTTGCTACTGCAACCTTCCCAACCACAATTCCCTTTGGATAGGCATCTTCCGAGTAGGCAAGGGCTGGGACCTTGTACTGAGAATGAGAAAAAATTATGGGTTTCATCGTTTCTATGGTTCTTTCTCCAACGGTAAGGTCCTCTCCATACGCCGGAGCCTCTTATTCATTTCTAAAAAATGAGATAAATATGTTATCGGTAACTTGTATGGTTTACCATCTCTAGCTCTACTCTTGAATCATCAAGTAATAAAGACTCTCATTACAAGATCTATTCATACAGTAACGACATATAATTCTGGGGTTGGCCGGGTAGCTGACCCTGTTGTTCCGTTCTCGCGGCAATATGAGCATAAAGCTTATGCTTTTTCAATTTGCATGATTTCCCCGCTCAATGGATTGATGACCATTCGCTACCAATGAGGAATTGCTTTTCATCCCACATCAAGGTGATTGGATTTGCACCAATAGAAACCATAAATTTCATCCCCGGTAAGGTTAGATGATGGATCTGTACTTGGGGAAAATTATTCTGTTATTCCGTTGTAAGAATTTCCCCAGTCTGTTTCAGACTCTGATCCAAACGAGTCGCACATACACCCTAGCACATACTCCTCTACGCTGAGGACATCCTCGAAGAGCAGGAGATTTTTTTCTATTCTCTATTGGCTGTCTTGCATTTCTAATAAGTTGTTGAATAGTGGGCATTCTAGCTGTATTGTATGCGGAATCAACTGGTTCGGATTGATCCTAACCATATCAGGTGATTATGAAATGAATCACTTTCCCTTTTTTTTAAAGAACAAAGAGATCAACTTCAAGTTTACAGTTCATTATAAAAAGAAATGAAAAAGAAGATCTTCCGTTACGAGATCAACCTTCCGCTACGGCATCGACAATGCCATAAGCTCGGGCTTCTCTTGCTGACATATAAACATCTCTGTCCAGGTCCCGTTGAATCACCTCTCCGGATTTGCCCGTTCTTTCTATATAACATTTTGTTATGTAATCGCGAAGCATCGTTACGTGTTTCACTTCGTTTAAAAATTCTGCAGCCGGTCCATCATAATAGGAACTAGAAGGTTGGTGGATCATAATCCTAGCGTGAGGGAATGCTATACGTTTAGAAATTTCTCCCCCGATTAGGACGAAAGATCCCATTGAAGCAGCTACCCCCATACATATTGTATGTACATCTGGTACTATTACTTGCATAATATCGAAAAGGCCTACCCCCGATATTACTGATCCACCGGGGCAGTTGAGAAATGAGAAAATATCCTTATCCGCATCTTCTGCACTCAAATATACCATGAGACCCGTGACTTGATTTGCAATCTCGGGATTTATATCCTGAGCCAAAAAAAGTAATCTCTCTCGATAAAGTCGGTTGTATAAGTCGACCCAAGTTGCATCTTCATCCCCAGGGGCTCGGAAAGGCACTTTTGGAACACCAACGGGCATTTGTTCTAATGGAAAAAAGCGAAGCACTATACTCTAATATGGAAACGTAAAGTATATGAAGTTGTGTCATACATGAACTCTTTCATCTTGGATGGTATTCATAGGGGAGGTTTTTCACCTATCTGGAAATAAAACTTTACATGGATCAAAGATCCATGTAAAAGATCCTTCAATTATTCGAGTTGATAATGTAACGAATCACACTTTTACCACTAAACTATACCCGCCACGATCCGATCGTAACATATCGGTCGATCTTTTGTCCAACCAATAGATAGAAAGATGAGGAGTTAGTTATCAACCTCTATTGAAAGTTTCTATCAATCATTACCTCATTTTCATCATTACATGAATCTCCATCCTCGGAGATGAAATACTTGGGGAAATAGTATTTCATTCCCGGGGATGGCTCATTTTAATTAAAGATTACCTTTGCGAACTGCTAATAAAACAATTACTAATGGGCCCGATACAACCATCAGAGTCAGAACAGTGAGCTGCGCAATAACTTCTAGATCCATTTGGTTTTATTTCACCTCTATGATCCCATCGACTTGATGGATGTATGAATAAAATGTTGTCGAGATCAAACACTTATTTTCTTTTTCCTTCTTTTTTTCCATCTGCGTAGTATCAATCAGGAATTACTAGCCTTGAGTAACTGATATCTATTAAAATAAGAAAGACTATTATGAAAAATACTTGGCGGGGCACCGAAAAGATGCAAACAGAGGATATCTTCTTTTTTCTCGCTGTTCTGCTTGCCGCTTTCGCACTGAAAGCGGGTTATGAATTAGGCAAAGAGCTGTACTACTAATTCTTTGATTTTCTTGGCCAGTGGCCAAGAAAATCAAAGAATTACCAAGAAAATCAAAGAATTGGTAGTACAGGAGAGATGGCTGAGCGGATCAAAGCGGCGGATTGCTAATCCGTAGTACGGGTCATCTGTACCGAGGGTTCGAATCCCTCTCTCTCCGTTCAGAGATTATTGATTCTTCAAATATACTATTGAAACAATAGTAAATATGAAGAGAATTAATAACACCCTCCTTTTCTCTTTTTCTAAATCAAAATTGTTGGGATCATCGTCCCTATATATATAAATCAACATAAAGAACACCACCAAATAGGTAATAATGGCGCGAATTACAAAAAAGGTAATGTGAGCCGTGATTACAAGGTTCGCCTTGAGACTGTTTGGATCCCCTATTTTAGTGAGATCTAACAAATTATTTATATAGATCCAAGTTTTAATAATTATTTTTAAAACTTGAAATAATATATTTATTATATATTTGACTTTTATTATCGAAAGTCTTAATATAGTCTGTAGGATCAGTAATCCCGTTTCGGCCAAAACCCTTAAAGTAACGTTGAAATCCCGTAATGATAATACAGGCACGCGTACAGTTAAATGTAGTCGGCTCATTGAATTGTTCCCTCCCCCCTTCTGGGATTTAAAATATAAAAGAAAATTACTCAAAAAAAGGCAGCTTTCGAACCTTTTCCATCAGAAAAAAAAGGCAGCTTTCGAACCTGTTCCATCATTAGGTTTCGAACCGTTCATTGTTTGTTTGGTAACAATAAAAAAAAGTTAATATATTCTTACCAATCAATATCGAAGCCAAAATTTATTGACTCCAATATGAGTATAACTTGATAGCACAATTTATGCAATATAATGTTATAAAGTTACGCTGTTTTTACTTTTTCTGATTCTGATAAAGGGAGGGGTGTTTACATGGGTTTGCCTTGGTATCGCGTTCATACCGTCGTATTGAATGATCCTGGCCGGTTAATTTCTGTACATATAATGCATACAGCTCTAGTTGCTGGTTGGGCCGGTTCAATGACTCTGTACGAATTAGCCGTTTTTGATCCATCCGATCCTGTTCTTGATCCAATGTGGAGACAAGGTCTGTTTGTTATACCTTTTATGACTCGTTTGGGAATAAAGGATTCATGGACTGGATGGAACATCACCGGAGAAACTGTAAATAATCCTGGTATTTGGAGTTATGAAGGTGTGGCCCTGGCACATATCCTTTTTTCTGGCCTGTGCTTTTTGGCAGCTATCTGGCATTGGGTATATTGGGATCTGGAAATATTCGTTGATGAACGTACGGGAAAACTTTGTTTAGATTTGCCAAAAGTATTTGGAATTCATTTATTCCTCTCAGGAGTAGCTTGTTTCGGATTTGGAGCATTTCATGTAACGGGTTTGTATGGTCCTGGGATATGGGTGTCTGATCCTTATGGACTAACCGGAAAAATACAACCAGTGAATCCAGCATGGGGAGCTGAAGGCTTTGATCCTTTTGTTCCGGGAGGAATAGCTTCTCATCATATTGCAGCAGGTATATTGGGTATATTAGCAGGTCTATTTCATCTCAGTGTTCGTCCTCCCCAACGTTTATACGTAGGATTACGCATGGGGAATATTGAAACGGTCCTGTCCAGCAGTATTGCTGCTGTGTTTTTTGCCGCTTTCGTAGTTGCCGGAACCATGTGGTATGGCTCCGCAACTACTCCGGTCGAATTATTTGGTCCCACTCGTTACCAGTGGGATCAGGGATACTTCCAACAAGAAATAGACCGACGGGTTCGCACCGGGCTGGCCGAAAAATTGAGCCTATCAGAAGCTTGGTCAAAAATTCCCGAGAAACTCGCTTTTTATGATTACATTGGTAATAATCCAGCTAAGGGGGGGTTATTCAGAGCAGGTGCAATGGACAATGGGGATGGAATAGCTGTTGGTTGGTTAGGACACCCTATCTTCAAAGATAAGGAGGGAAATGAGCTTTTTGTACGTCGTATGCCTACCTTTTTCGAAACATTTCCAGTAGTTCTGGTAGACAAAGAAGGAATTGTGAAAGCCGATGTTCCTTTTAGGAGGGCAGAATCAAAGTATAGTGTGGAACAAGTAGGTGTAACTGTTGAGTTCTATGGTGGTGGACTTGACAGGGTTAGTTTTGGTGATCCTGCTATAGTTAAAAAATATGCTAGACGTGCTCAATTAGGTGAAATTTTTGAATTAGATCGTGCTACTTTAAAATCCGATGGTGTTTTTCGTAGTAGTCCAAGGGGTTGGTTTACTTTTGGACATGCTACATTTGCTCTCCTTTTCTTTTCTGGACACATTTGGCATGGTGCTAGAACCCTATTCAGAGATGTTTTTGCTGGTATCGACCCGGATTTGGATGATCGAATAGAATTTGGAGTATTCCAAAAACTGGGAGATCCAACTACTAAGAGACAAATGGTATGATATTGCCCCTATCTCTTCTCTAATCAATATTAGTACGAAAGCTATCTCCATAATTGTAAATTACGATCGAATCTATGGAAGCATTGGTTTATACATTCCTGTTGGTATCGACCCTAGGGATAATATTTTTCGCTATTTTTTTCCGAGAACCACCCAAAGTTCCGAATAAAGGGGGAAAATAATTTTATTCTCCAATTATTAATTCTTTCTTTCTCCCCCATCAATGAAAGAATTACCTTCCCCTATAGGGGAAGGTAATTCTTTCAATTAGTCCTCGTGATCCTCAAAAGGATCCCTAAGTTGTTCGGAGGGTTGCCCAAAGGCGGTGTATAGGGCATAACCAGTAAAGCTCACAAGTAGACAAGATATGGAGATGGTGACTAAGGTTGCAGTTTCCATTATGAGGTGATCCCAATATCATGGTATGTTTACGATATAATAACAAAGTTAACAGATCTCAACCAATACAATTGTTTCTATGGCTACAAAGACCGTTGATGATGCTTCCAAAATAAAGCCAAGACCAACCAGGGTAGGAACGATCTTAAAACCGCTTAATTCGGAATATGGTAAAGTAGCTCCTGGATGGGGAACTACTCTTCTTATGGGTTTTGCAATGGCTCTATTTGCAGTATTCCTATCTTTGATCTTGGAGATTTATAATTCATCCGTTTTATTGGATGGGCTTCCGCTTAGTTGGGGCTAGAAAAACTCCAAAATCCGCCCGGCGAGCTCTAAAAAAAAAAGGAACTGAGGGATCCAAACCCAGATAAAATAAAATAGGGGCTTTTAGTTTTTAGCTTATCTTGTTCCAATAGTTTGATTGTGTAATTACTTTTTTCTAAGGATTTTTGGAATATGGGTGTGCGACTTGTTGAAATCGATCCATATTTATAGTACAGAAGACCAATCTGTTATCTTCATCAAGATGGTCCTACCTCGTTGGATTTTCAATTGATAGAATATTGAATCTCTAGAGCACGAGGTCTATCATAGATATGTTCCAGGAAGATCTGAACTATGGTTTGTATCTATCATTTCCTCGTCACCAGGCTTCCAATAAAGATTTTGAAAGAGGTATTTAAAATAATAAATCGAAGGATTTATCCCCTTTCATAATTATGCTGATTATGACCAAAGAATTATATAGTCTCTTTTTTCTCTTAGTTAGCATATTTCGTCGAATGAGCGAAGATTTAAAGGTTATTACCCAGAGAACCTTTTGGGGATTTGATAAAATCATCGGGGTATAATTTAAATCTGAGGTTTGGATTGATTCATCTATTGAGATCTCGACAAGATAATTCCTATCAATCGTCTATATTAGTTCTTTTCTAGGGAACTGATATAACACGAATAGGGTAAAAGATCGTTCAAAGGGCCTATAGTGATTTATCATAGGGATGAGCCGACTTGAATTTTAAATGGCACTATTTTAATTTTTGACACTATTTTTAATTTTGGCACTATAGAGTAGAGTCTTCTAATAGAAATGCTGGATTGTTTCGAATTATCCTCAGTTCGCCAGCCGGTCAGGCAACGAACCATCAAGTAAATCGGTATTTTCCCCAATTTATATATTCGTGTTCAAAAGCATTTGCGTGTTCTTGTTCGAGCCGTATGAAGGGAAATTCTCATGTACGGTTTTCAGAGGGGGAATTTCAGTTTACCTATCTCAATAAAGTATACGATTGGTTCGAAGAGCGTCTCGAGATTCAGGCGATTGCGGATGATATCACCAGTAAATATGTTCCTCCTCATGTCAATATCTTTTATTGTCTAGGGGGGATCACACTTACCTGTTTTTTAGTACAAGTAGCTACTGGTTCTGCTATGACTTTTTACTATCGTCCGACCGTTACAGAAGCTTTTGTCTCTGTTCAATACCTAATGACCGAAGTTAACTTTGGTTGGTTAATCCGATCAATCCATCGATGGTCGGCAAGTATGATGGTTCTAATGGTGATCCTGCACGTATTCCGTGTTTATCTCACAGGTGGATTCAAAAAACCTCGTGAATTAACTTGGGTCACGGGTGTAATTTTGGCTGTACTTACTGTATCTTTCGGTGTAACTGGTTATTCTTTGCCCTGGGATCAAATTGGTTATTGGGCAGTGAAAATTGTGACTGGTGTGCCTGAGGCTATTCCTGTAATAGGATCTCCTTTGGTAGAGTTATTACGCGGAAGTGTTAGCGTGGGCCAATCTACCTTGACTCGTTTTTATAGTTTACACACTTTCATATTACCCCTTCTTACTGCTGTATTTATGTCAATGCACTTTCTAATGATCCGTAAGCAGGGTATTCCAGGTCCTTTATAGGATAGGAAAGATAGATTGGAAATAACTAATCATAACTGATTATTCCGAGTAACGACGGTAATATCTCATTGCCAGGAGTATAAAAAAAAAAATGGAAATATCTATAGAAAAATAGAAAATATGATCCTCGGATTTCTCCTTTCGATTTTGAAGTATTATTCATCCAATACAAAAAAAGAATTGGAGTAGATTTTCAGACGGAGAAGGAAGATGGATTATGGGAGTGTGTGACTTGAACTATTGATTAGGCCATGCAGATACTTTCTCCGATCTACCACATAAATATTTCTTAAAAAATGTGTCTCTGTCCCAATTTTCTTATCAGAAATAGGAAGTTAAGCGCCTGGGTGGAACGGAATCGGTCAGTTTGTTCCGTTCCAAGAGAATTCTTTCTATGGTCGAATCCGGATCAGGAAGGGCTCCGTGAGATCCGGTCAATGGGGTAATATTTTCATATAATCAATAATTGGACCATATGACCTTACTTATCCCTTTCATAGTGTGAAAATGCATCCATTTCTCTTGCAGCCATTTCGATGGGAAAACTATCGGAGTGAAAGAAGGGATCTAAGGAAGGAAAGAGGCCAGATCAATAACAAGTCAATACCTTGTATGCTCAAAAACTTTGGAGGTCTGTCTATTCGAGGTCTATTCGAGGTGATAAACACAAATTACAAGGACTAAGATGGTCCAAAAGGCATATCGATCATGATCAAATTTGTGAGCTTACTTGGGTAATGAGCATTTAACTGGAATAATAAAATTACCAATGATGGATGATTATAGGCATTATTAGTTCCTATTCTTTCAAGACTCCATCACGGGAAAAAGAAGTAATATATACTCTCTCCAGTTATTGTTCGAGCCGGATGATCAAAATTGGCATGTCCGGTTCTTTTGGGGGATAGATCCATGGAGATCTACTTATCCCAATAACAAAGAAACCTGACCTGAATGATCCTGTATTAAGGGCTAAATTAGCTAAAGGTATGGGACATAATTATTATGGAGAGCCCGCTTGGCCCAATGATCTTTTATATATTTTTCCAGTAGTAATTTTAGGTACTATTGCATGTACAATAGGTTTAGCGGTTCTAGAACCATCAATGATTGGTGAACCAGCAGATCCATTTGCAACTCCTTTAGAGATATTGCCCGAATGGTATCTTTTCCCTGTATTCCAAATACTTCGTACAGTACCTAACAAATTATTAGGTGTCCTTTTAATGGGCTCAGTACCCGCCGGATCATTGACGGTGCCATTTCTAGAGAATGTGAATCAATTTCAGAATCCATTTCGTCGCCCAGTAGCTACAACAGTATCCTTGATCGGTACTGCAGTAGCCCTTTGGTTAGGTATTGGGGCAGCGTTGCCTATTGATGAATCTTTAACTTTAGGTCTTTTCTAATTTGATCCAACTGTCGAATATAAAAATCTTTTAATTTTTTTTTTTTTTTCATATATCTAGGGGGTAATTGTTCCAAGACAATTTATATCTCCCTAGATATACCCATCTTTGATATATTTCTTTCGAATATTCCACGAAAAAAGATTCGAAAGAAAATTATTCTCATGACTCTCCAAAAGAACTTGGGGAAAGGAAATGAATGAAGAGATTAAATTAAACCAACCATTAATGAAATGAACCCAAAACTAATTCCTGGGTAGATCAATTGCAAAACGTTTTCGTAGAATTTCCAATACCTGTTCGACAGATTTCTTCCCGAACTGTTCAATTCTCATTAGATCTTCTTGACTGTAATTTAAGAGGTCCAATAATGTATATATATTGGCTCTTCTCAGACAGTTATAGATTCTGGAGGGTAACTCTAATTGGTCAATGAAAATATGTTGAAATTCAAAAATTTCTTTCGTTTCCCCCGTATTAGTCAATACGTGCGAGAGGGGGAAGGAAGGAATATTAGACCCTTTTCTACTGTTCATTCCATCGATGTTCTGTTCCTCTCCATGCAGGAAGGGAATAAAGAAGTTGATCAAATTTCGAGAAGCTTCGTAAAGTGCCTCCCTAGGAGTTAACCCCCCATTTGTCCATATTTCCAGGAAAAGGACTTCTCGTATTTCATTTCCGCTCCCATAGGAATGAATACTATAATTTGCATCGCGAACAGGCATAAAAACAGCATCTATAGGGAAAATTCCGTCCCCATAATTTGTTGGACTATGTATAAGATATCCGCGATTTTTTTCAATTCGTAATCTTATATCAAAAGTAATTGATTTAGTGAGTCTAGCTATATGTTGTGTAGTATCAATTATTTTCACAGAAGGTGGTAATATGATATCTTGAGCAGTTACATTTCTGGGTCCAACGATATAGATAGAAGCTTCTTGGATTCCGTACGAATCACTTCTAAGTACAATTTCTTTTAGATTCATCAAAATGTCATGTACTGATTCTTCAATACCTATGATCGCGGAATATTCATGTTTTATGTTCTCTAATTTAACATGTGTGATACATGTTCCTTTTACTTCTCCAAGTAAAGCTCTTCGCATTGCGATGCCTATTGTATCGGCTCGACCTTTGCGGAGCGGGGATAGAACAAAACGGCCATAATGAAAACGCTTACTGTATACTCTGGATTCGATGCACTTCCATCGTAGTGTCTGAATAAAGACTGAATTTTCATCTAGAATCATACCAAGATTATTTGATCAGATAATTAAATCATTTCTTTCTCTTGAAATTTATTCAATTCTTACACACGTCTCTTTTTGGGAGGTCTACATCCATTATGTGGCATAGGGGTTACGTCACGTACAAAACTTAATAGTATGCCACTTCTACGAATGGTTCGTAATGCTGTATCTCTCCCCCGACCAGGGCCACTTATCATAACTTCTACTCGTTCCATACCCCGATCCATTAATGTACGAATAACATTTTCTGCTGCAGTCTGGGCAGCAAATGGTGTACCTCTCCTTGTACCTTTGAATCCACAGGCACCGGCAGAAGACCAAGAAAGAACCTGTCCCCGTACATCTGTAACAGTCACAATGGTATTGTTAAAACTTGCTTGAACGTAAATAACTCCTTTGAGTACTCGATGTTCATTCCTACGTGAACCAATTCTTTTTGTAGTTTTTGACATATTAATCATTATGAGTTCAGTTCGAAAAATGCATATCGAAATCTATTTTACCACTAGATCCGTTCATTGATATAGAAGAGGATTATCCCTGTTTTTGCTTGTGTCTCGGATTGGAACAAATTATCATAACTCGTTTCCGTCTACGAATTGGTCGACATTTTCCACAAATTCTACGAATAGAAGCACGAATTTTCATATTTGTGACTCTCCAATTTGCTCATATTACATTTTGTTCCCTAAGAAAGAGATTCCCATTGAATTTATAATTCTCAATCCCTATGTCCGCGATTCAAGCGTTTGAAGATTTGTTGCCAAGTCTATATATTATACGCCCTTTGCTTAAATCATAAGCACTTAATTCGACCTTGACCCTATCTCCTGGTAGTATTCGTACGGAATTACGTCGAATCCTACCTGAAATATGAGTCAGAATCTGACATCCATTATCTGTCAGAACTCGAAACATGCCGTTGGAGAGCGATTCAGTAACCAAACCTTCCGCATAGATAAAATTCTGTTTGTTCATCGAATCTCCTTCTCTTTTTATATCTTTTTATAAAAGACTTGACTAACGTGCTTAGATGAAGATGAATGGTGTCTCGAACCAAACTTGCTCCAACTTTTCATACCATGGGGATATCTTACAGAATCAATATTTTTGGACAAAATTTGGATCAATTACCATTACCATACATAACATAATATTTCTCCTCCAATTTTTTTCTGTCGAGCTTCTCGATCCGTCAAAATTCCTTGGGAAGTAGAAAGAATCACGATCCCCATTCCACCTAGAACTTTTGGAATTTCTCGATAATTGGAATAAATTCTCAACCCAGGTTTGCTGGTACGCTTTGACGTGGTCATATATGTCCTTTTCTTCCTTCTCCGATATTTTGAAGTCGATATCAAAAAAGATTTTTGGCCTTCCTGATGTTCCCTAACATCTTGTATAAAACCTTCTCGTAAAAGGATCCTTCCAATGTTCTTGGTAATATTAGTAACGGTTACTCGAACCGTTCCTTTTCCTACCATGTCGGCGTTTCTTATAGAAGTAATTAGATTGGCAATAGTATCGTTACCCATGACGAACGAATTCTTAGGAATTACTGGTCTCGATATAAAAGACATGTTCGATCTTTTTCGAGGAATATGCCTGAGGTGCCATGAATTGATCCATGTACCATTTGATGAACTATCAGCAGAAGATTTCTACAAGATCTATCAGTACTTATAAGACTTCGGGAGCCAATGAAACGATTTTCGTGAAATTCAATTGTCTTAATTCCTGAGCAACCGGGCCAAAAACCCGAGTTCCTTTTGGATTTCCTTCCTGATCAATGACAACCGCTGCATTGTCATCAGATCGTATCATCATTCCATTGTCACGTTCAAGTTCTTTACAAGTGCGTATAACTACGGCTCTAACCACTTCCGATTTTTCCAGGGGCATGTTAGGTACTGCGTCTTTAATGATAGCAATGATAACATCACCTATATGAGCGCATTTACGATTACTTGCTCCTAGAACTCGAATACACATTATTTTTCGGGCTCCACTATTATCCGCTATATTCAAATAAGTTTGAGACTGAATCATTTTTCCTCCAAAAGATTTGTTACTTCGGCAGATAACATGAAAAAAAAAAAATAAAGAAAGAGTTCTTATGAACTAGTAATCTTCTTCCACCAGAAATAGCTTTTTTATTCTGTATGGGTTAAGTAGTAACAAATTGAGTACGTATAGGCATTTTGTATGCAGCTATTCTAGCAGCTGCTCTAGCGACGGTTTCAGATACTCCGCCCATTTCATAAAGTATTCGACCTGGTCTGACGACAGATACCCAATATTCGGGAGATCCTTTCCCGGAACCCATACGTGTTTCTGCAGGTCTCATTGTAATAGGTTTGTCAGGAAATATACGTACCCATATTTTTCCACCACGACGGGCATAACGAGTAATCGTTCTTCGTCCGGCTTCTATCTGCCCAGATGTGATCCAAGCAGGTTCAAGTGCTTGAAGAGCGAATCTACCGAAACAAATGCGATTGCCGCGATAAGATACTCCTTTCATTCTTCCCCTATGTTGTTTACGAAATTTTGTTCTTTTTGGGTTATAGTCGATGGTTAATAGTAATTTGATCCTATCTCTAATCCAGAACCGGACATGAAAGTTTCTTCTCATCCGGCTCCTCGTGAATAATCTATGTCAAATTGGACAATCAATGTGTAGTTATTCGTTATATATAAATGAGTCTATATCCACGCATTACGCGTATGATATATAGATACAGGAAGGACGAATAACTCTTTTATTTCCATCCAATGAGACTCTTAAGAAATAAATTCACAGGCGAATATTGACTCTTCCGATATTTGCTCCATGGGGTCAACTTATAGACTCCAATGAGATTAATTCGTTTTCGGTTTATTTCGCCATCCTATCCAATGGATGATTAAGATTCCTATATGATCTTAATCAGTCATAGGTTCCATCGTTCCATAGCTTCTATCTAAATGCCCAGGTCTTCCCTACGCAATGGAGCTTTCTTTTCATCTATTACGGAATCGATTTCCTTAGTTTTCATCGACCCGAAGCTCTTTATCCTTCATAAACTGAATCCCTTCAATCTTGTTTGAATGAATCAGGATGATTCTTATGCTTTATCACACTGCTTTTTGGAGGGTAATTAATGAACCATACAATATTGGGAGAATTTTTTTTTTTTTTTTTTTCATTTCTCCTTCTTTTTTCTTTTTCCGCATTACCAAACACCTTTCTCGCTTCACGATAGATCAAAATCTCATTTTTTCTCTCGTGGAAGAAAGTATTTACGAGGTGATAGTATTTAACTATAGTTATTGGATCTTGGCAATATGAAGCAATGAGTTAGTCTCTAGTTTATTTAAAGACCAATCCGTTCTTATTTCGAGTTCTCCATAACTCCGGAAAAGAATGAAAAGCTCGATTCCAACGAGTCGCACACTAAGCATAGCACGGTTCCGAAATGGTAAATCTAATTTCTATTCGATCTGATAGAATTGATGATCCATCATCGGGCAGATTAGGAAAAAGACCAATTATTCTTAATCTTCTAAGATCCAAATTTTGATCCCTAAAACTCCATAGATGGTTTGAACCGGATAATAACAATAATCAATCCTAGCCCGAATTGTCTGTAGGGGAACCCTACCTCCCCTGTCCCATTCGACCCTGGCAATTTCCTTTCCGTCAAGACGTCCTGCAATTTGGATCTGAATACCCTCTACATCTTCCCGTTCAGCCAGTTCAATAGCTTTCTTCATTGTTTTTCTGAATGGAATTCTCTTCTCTAGTTGTAGGGCAATATACTCTGCAAGAATATTAGGGTTTCCATAGGGTTTTGTAACTTTCTCTATAGCAATGTGAAGTTTTCGGTCCACAGAATCGAGCATACTTAGTACATCGTTTCTTAATTTTTCAATTCCTTGACCCCTACCTTCTATTAACAACAAGTTGGGAAATCCAATATAGATTTTGACCTGAATCAAATCAATCTTTCTGCGAATCTCTACACGTGCAATTCCTCCATAATTCGAGGAGCTCTTTATATGTGTTCGTACATAGTTTTCGATGCAAGTACGTATTTTGTGATCTTCTCGGAGATCTTTGGAATAATTCCTTTGTTGCGCGAACCAATGGGAACGATCATTTTGGGTTACACCAAGTCTAAAACCGAGTGGATTTATTTTCTGTGCCATACATATCCTCTCTTTCGGGATTCTATTGACATAATCGGATCATTCGATCTGGAGATTTCCTCCGATACAATAGTTATATGACAAGTGGGTTTCTGTATTGGATAACCACGTCCCTGAGCTCTAGGTTGAACCCTTTTTAAAACAGCACCCTCATTCACTTCGACTCTACTTACGAGTAAATTGGCTTTGTTCAAACCCATATTGTGATTTGCATTCGCCGCCGCAGAATGGATTAATTGTGATATGGGATAACAGGCCTCATAAGGCATCAGTTCCAATATCATAAGTGCTTGTCCATATGAACGACCACGAATTTGATTAATTACTCTACGTGCTTTATGAGCAGACATATGTATATTTCTTGCCAAAGCTCGTATCTCTGGACCTGAACTATTATTTCCCATTCACTCCATCCTCCCCAATGAATGACAAGTATCTCTCAATTAACGACGAGATTTCTTATCGTTTCTCGCATGTCCCTGAAAAAGTAGAGTAGGTGCAAATTCCCCCAATTTATGGTCTACCATACGATCTGTTACATAAATGGGTAAATGTTCCCTTCCATTATGAACAGCAATTGTATGACCGATCATTGCGGGTACAATGACAGATGCCCGGGACCAAGTCACTATTATCTTCTTTTCTTCCTTTATGTTTAGAATTTTCATTTTCCTCAATGAATGATTAGCCACAAAAGGATTTTTTTTCAGTGAACGTGCCATGATCAATTACCTTTCTTTTCTTTCCTTTTTTTTATGGATATCCAACCATTCTTACTCACGTCGACGAAGGATTGAAGCATCACTGTATCTATTCCTCTTCCGACTTTTCTTTCCAAGCGCACTATAGCCCCAGGGGGTCACGGGTTTTTTCCTGCCAATTGGGGTTCTTCCTTCCCCACCTCCATGAGGATGGTCTACAGGGTTCATAGCTACTCCTCTTACCTCAGAACGCTTACCCAACCAACGTTTAGCTCCGGCTTTACCGAAACTTCTATTGTTTGCAGTGACATTACCCACTTGTCCAATTGTTGCTGAGCAGTTCTCAGATATTAAACGAATTTCTCCAGATGGTAATCTTAATGTGGCCGATCGATCTTCTTTTGCGATCAGTTCTGCTACAGCGCCTGCCGCTCTGGCTAATTGTCCACCCCTTCCAAGTGTTATTTCTATGTTATGTATAGCCGTGCCTAAGGGCATATTGGTTGAAGTAGACTCTTATTCCGATGAATTAAAATCCCTTCCCAAACTGTACAAGCCTCTCTCAGGGCATACAGCTTTCTGGATGTATATGAGATGATATTCACATATATTTATTAAATAGAATTGAGATGGGAAAGGGCATCTATTGTATTCTCTATGTCCCGATTCTTTACATCCTAGGTCTATCTATTCCATCATCTGGCTTATATTCTTTATGTAGCATTCAGAATGAATGACTTTAAAAAATTACGCGAATACTTTCGTATGTTATGGATAACGTAGGAGGCATATTAAACTTCTTTTTCTCTTCTCTCTCTTTCTATTTTTTTTCCTCTCCCCGTTTTTTCCTTTTGGAAATTATTACCCACTGTCCAGCTCCGAATCCGCCTCTGACCATCAGATCAAATGTGAGTAACTTGCTTTTTTTTAGGGTGCCTCTATCCCATTTTGTTCATGCTTCGGACAAACAATCTTGTCTTCTCCATATTATCATATCTTCGGAACCAATGATCCGATATGAACAATTTTTGGATCCAATCACCTGCTGTCATTTATCCTCAGTTTCCCTTTGGGATTTGTCCCGTAAAAGTGTCCTAGTTGGATCAGTGATAGATTCATAGGTTTCGCTGTAAACCCAATCGGTTGCTTCCGATCACGTTAATTAATAATTCAAACCGCACTCAGAGGTAGGGCATTTCCTATTGATATAGGAGCTTTTGGACCAGAAAGAATAGTATCCCCAATCATGATCCCTCTGGGATGCAGAATATACATCTTATCGCCATTCTTGTAATGCACCTTGCAAATGTATGCACTTCTATTAGGGTCATATTCTACGGTTACAATTTCTCCCGATATGTGTTCCTTATCCCGTCGAAAATCAATTTGACGATACAGGCGCTTGTGACCCCCTCCCCTGTGTCTTGCGGTAATAATTCCTCTTCCATTACGACCTTTCCCACAATGATGCTGTCCAGAGGTCAATTTCTTCTGCGGGTCCAACTGCACTTTCCCATCGAAACCTGATACAGATCTATTGCGTGTCTCCGGAGTTAAAATTCTATATGAACGGATGGCCATTTAGTTTCAATTTTTAAATCTTATTATTCTGAAAAGAGTGGAATAGAATCACCGGTTCTAAGTGTAATGATCATACGTTTACAACGTATTGGATGTCCTATCTTTGACCCTCTCTTTCCTCCTTTTTCAGGGAGGCGATAACTGTTCATAGCTATTACTTTAACATCGAAGAAATGTTCAATCCAATTTTTAATCCTTGTTTTGTTCGATTGCGAATCGACATTAAAAGTATATTGATTTCTTTCTAATAGACGAATACTTTTCTCCGTAAATATTGGATATTTAACTTCATCCATAAAATTTTCTCCCTCCTTTCGTTTCGTTTTTTCTCTTTTTTCTCTTTTTTTCTCGTAATGCCTTATTATAGCTGATCAGATCCCAATTTAATTCTACAGATATATCATAGGTATGGAAGTTATGCACGAACGTAATGCTCACAACTTTCCTCTGGATCTAGCTGCTGTTGAATCTATTTCAATAGACGGATAATACTCTGATGAATTGTTATCGTTTATAGCTTAACTGAAGAATACCAAACCTTTCAAATAAAATGAAAGGTTTGGTATTCTTCAAATGTTTTTTTTTTATTCATACTTCTTCCCATTCCATAAATAATGGAATGGGAAGTTCCCCTGCATCCAGCAGGAATTGAACCCGCGAGTTCGCCAATTATGAGTTGGGCGCTTTAACCATTCAGCCATGGATGCTGGATAAAGATCATTGACATATTCATTCTATAATATGAGTCTATACTCATATTTTCAATTGGGTAGTTCGAGACCCAATCACATTCTCTCATACTTGATTCATGTCAAGTATTATCAATATACATTTGAGTAACATTTCATTTAATTAATTTTTAAATAAATAAGCCATGTTAGAATTTATTTTCTTGATTGTTCGGTCCTTTGGTCTTCCCCCAGGGTGGATGGGAGAATGATGAAGAAATTGACGGAGTAATAATTTGATCTATTTCGAAGGAGTATATTCATGTTCCTATTTACTAAATAGAATACTTTCTGACTGGATATTTTTATTAAGATCTAGCCTCATTCCTATCTATTCTTGCATCCTTGATTTCGAGAGCTTTAGCCCCCATTGGTAAAGAACCGGACTACTAGTTACGAATCAGGTCAAGTATCGAATTACGAATCAGGTCAAGTATCGAACCAATGGGAGATACTTGGATCTGATCTAGGATCATTATATGTTCGCTCCAGTTCTTGTTGTTCCTGATGTTGGAACAGTCTCCCTCCCTTTATCTATGGGCTATGAGTACTAATATACAGGGTATATCCGCATTTATAAGAGCTTCAATTCTCGTGCTGCTTATTTTCATCGGATGTATCACGCACACACGATATACGAGAACCAAAAGGAGGATTCGATTGATTTTATACTAGAGCTTATGATAGATTCTATTCCCACCGTCAAATCTTGCCTTCTGAGTTCTCGATCCTACTTTCTTTTTTTTTTTTTATGTACGGAGTATTGGGATTCAATTGGAACGGACAGGTAGGGATAAGATGAGCAAGGAAGAGGGAGAGAACAGAATAGATTGATTCCTCTATCTATTTTGATAGGGGTGTCTCCATATGTACAGATTGACATCTTGCCAGGAACCAGATTTGAACTGGTGACACGAGGATTTTCAGTCCTCTGCTCTACCAACTGAGCTATCCCGGCTCTTCCCTGTGGATCATCCTGGTACAGGGTTTTAACTTGTGTCAACTAAAAATAAGGAAAAAAGGATTTCGTTTTGAAAATGATATTTCTTTTTTTCGATCTGGAAGTCACTAATATGAGAAAAATGGACTGCGATCGAATAATTTCCAAATGATCTCATCTATGTGGATCATATATAAAAATGAATTGATCATATGATCAATGGATTAACTGATTAACTGATCAACTCAACTTGTCATAAGATGGAAAGATTCATCTTCTAATTTATTTTCTTCTTTAATAAAGAAAATAGTGAGGTAACAGAATCGAAAGGTGAGAATGGATTCAATTCCAATGGAATTGGATAAAATAGATCAGTCGTTCGGGAACGAACCTGGGTTGGGTGGGGATAGAGGGATTTGAACCCTCACGGTCTATAAAGCCAACGGATTTTCCTCCTACTGCAATTTGCATTGTTGTTGACATTGACACGTAGAATTGGACTCTATCTTTATCCTCGTCCAATCATTTATTCCAAAAACTGATTCAATTCTCTATCTAGAGTAGAGAAGTTCATAATTGGATTACTTAATGTCAAATCATTACTTCAACTCGAATCTGGCATCTATCTTACGAATAAAATGCTTGGAACTATTCAAGTTCTAATCGCGAGTTTTAGTTTTGTCCGATGTCCCCACTTTTGAGGTATAAGTATAAATAGTGGAGTTCTATAAATACAGTAAGTATTGGACCAAATGAGATTCATTCGTTAGAATAGCTTCCATTGAGTCTCTGCACCTATCCCCTTCCTATCTTAGGAGAAGAACCCATTGTCTCCATGAACCGGATTTGGCTCAGGATTACCCATTCAAAATATCCCAGGGTTCCCTGGATTTGGAAGCTATCACTTGGTAGGTTTCCATACCAAGGCTCAATTCGATCAAGTCCGTAGCGTCTACCAATTCCGCCATATCCCCTTCTCGGAGAACGAGATCATACTTTGGTCTGATCCTATTATGTAATATCCATAAACATTATTCATTGGATATTTGCTCAATATTGGGTGGGAGAAATATCCTCCCCTACTCCCCTTCTCTCACCATCTCTATCTCCACCCCAATAGGATATGACTGGGAATCATTATATTATTTCTGCATTTTAAATGCAATGTTATTATCCTCCCCTAGTATATTTGGAAGAGTGAGTAAAACGATCGATATCAATCGACCTTTACTTCCCTTTTCTTTCCCTTTAAAGAATCTACATTCAAACAATGTTCCGTTGTAATTAATTGTGATCCGCTGGATTGTGTCATTGAATCTGATTCGCGCTATAATCCTTAGGATTACAAAAGAATCTATGGATCTCATGTCAATGGAATGAGGAGTTATATTCCATTGAGCCCGCTTAGCTCAGAGGTTAGAGCATCGCACTTGTAATGCGATGGTCATCGGTTCGATCCCGATAGCTGGCTCTTTTCCATTCCTCTCATTCCTATAATTCACAAAGTTTTGTTAGGATCAAAATGGAAGAATACTCTTCCGATCGTTCGTCGGGTACGTCATGCCATGATCACTTACTCCCAACTAGGAACGGGATGAATTATTGGAGTTATTAGGATCTATAACAAATTGGGGAAAGAGCTTCGTTTTCCATATAAAATAATTCCAGTACTCGTATGGGTTATACTATTCTTTCTTCTTTCCAGCATTATTTTAAAATTGAATAAGGAGTTTCTATGTCCCGTTATCGGGGACCTCGTTTAAAAATAATACGTCGTCTTAAAACTTTACCAGGGCTCACTAGTAAAAGACCCCAAAAAAGAAAGGATTCTATGAATCGGTCTTCTTCCAGGAAAATATCTCAATATCGTATCCGGTCAGAAGAAAAACAGAAATTGCGTTTTCATTACGGACTAACGGAGCGACAATTGCTGAAATATGTTCGTATTGCTAGAAGAGCCAAAGGATCAACAGGCCAGGTCCTATTGCAATTACTTGAAATGCGTTTGGATAATATTCTTTTTCAATTGGGTATGGCTCCCACCATTCCCGGAGCTAGACAATTAGTAAATCATGGACATATCCAGGTCAATGACCATATGGTAGATATACCAAGTTACCCTTGCAAACCTCAAGATGTGATTACTATAAGAGATCAACAAAGATTGAGAGCTATCATTAGGAAGAATATAGATCTGTTCCAGAGGAATAGGGATAAATTGCCCAATCATTTGACTTTTCATTCGTTACAATGTAAAGGATTCATCAATCAAATAATAGATAGTAAATGGATCAGTTTGAAGATTAATGAATTGCTGGTCGTAGAGTATTATTCCCGTCAAGCTTGAATCGAGAATGAAATGAAAGGGGGGGGGGGCTGCTGGACATCTGGAAATTATGTTAACTTTTCCCTTCTTTTTCCCCTCCCCAAAGGGGACATTTTCTAATGCTTTCGTACGTTACTTGTTACCCACGATACTTTTATTGTTTCTTCAATTTATTTTGACCTTTTCCTCCCATACCACGAACTAATGTTCGTGATATTTTCTATATCACAAATATAAGGAGATTGATCCCGGAATTAGGAGATGGATACTAATAAAATAGTAGGGTGAAGATACGGAAAGAGAGGGATTCGAACCCTCGGTAAGCAGAAGCCTACATAGCAGTTCCAATGCTACGCCTTGAACCGCTCGGCCATCTTTCCTACGAGACCTCTTGGTTCTAATAAAAAAAAGGAGTGAATAGCAATTTCCTTACGAATTATTTTTGTTCAGGTACGAACAGTTCAATATTTCGAAAAAAAAAAGAAAAAAAAAAAAAAATAGATAATAAGGTAAGGATTCAATCCCCCCCGGAAAGATGAAAGGACATTTTATTAAACTTCTTTTATAAATTCTCAATCATCCTTGTTGATCTGACGATCTTATTTGGATCGCCCAATCAATAAATTAAGACAGATTAACCGATCCATTCTATATTATGATCATATATGGATCTGTAGTTATCGTCTTATCAATTGTATAAGAACTAATTCTTTGGCAATGATCCTGTGTCATGATGACTATATTTTTCCAATATTCCTTTATATATGGGATATGCGCACACAATTGTTGGGTGGGCATTTCATTTCATTCTCATTATGCAATGCTCGATCGTTTAACTCTTTCTTTTTTCGGATCATGATCGAACTGGACTTCTCGAGTTTACCGAATCTAGTATTCGGTAAATACGAATCTTTTTTCCGTTATTATTAATATAACTAATGAACATTTATTCCAAAGATTCCCAATCTATTCAAAATTAAAGAATAATTTTGAATAGATTGGGAATAGATAGAACGAGAACACTTTTACGATTGTAAGGAAATCCATTTTATGGTATTGTGCACCAGAAAAAAAAATTTCGTTCATGGAATCATTTGCGTAAGGAAATGAAGGAAATTATCAAATCTGTAATTGACTGACTATGCCTAGATCTCAGAGAAATGACAATTTTATTGATAAGACTTTTACAATTGTAGCGGATATATTATTGCGAATAATCCCGATGGCTCCGGGGGAGAAAGAAGCATTTACCTATTACAGAGATGGTGTGATTTGATATTTTTTCCGTTCTTTTTTTTTTTTTTTTTTTTAGAAAAGGTATTCGGGAATAAAAATTGGGTAAAATAAAACTTACGCTCAGTGAAGGTGAGTTCTGGAGATAGAACAATTCCTTCTGTCGTGTATCCCCGATCAATGCAGCCTTGGATGCTCTCATCTCCTGAGGATTTTAGTACCGAGCGAAAGGTTACACCTATGCGATAGGGCTTGTATAGTTGAATCTATCTGATAGGCGCGCATGAAGGGGGAAAACACTACGTATGGAAATCGACAACACAAAAGCTTCGTTATAGCCCATATGCATTACCCTTTTCTGAAGGGTAGTGAGAATGGTTGGGACAACAAACATCCATCTCGTTTGTACTTCGGATACCCCTATCATGGAACCATCGGAGATTGTTGAAGTGATTAATCCCCGGAGATTACAAGGCGTTAAGAACAAATAAATTGTTAGAGGTTCCATTCCTAGTGCTAATTGGTGTTCGGGAAAGAATCTTTGCAAGAAGGATGGCTAGAGATTCATTGGGAATACGTTAGCCCCTTTTAATTCATAATATTGGGTCAGAATTTTTTTTTTTTTTTTCACGGATTACTCCCTGTATTACCTACTGTAAAGAAAGGAGGAGCCGTATGAGGTGGGAATCTCATGTACGGTTTTGAAGCGGAGATCTTCCAATGGAATGAACGACCGTAACGGATGTCAGCTCAATCGGAAGGGGAATATGCGGAAGCTTTACAAAATTATTATGAAGCTATGCGACTGGAAACTGATCCTTATGATCGAAGTTATATACTATATAATATAGGTCTTGTGCATACAAGTAATGGGGAACATACGAAGGCTTTGGAATATTATTTTCAGGCATTAGAACGGAACCCCTCCTTACCACAAGCTCTTAATAATACGGCCTTGATCTGTCATTACGTGCGGCTATCTGTACCATAGAATAACTTAGTTAATAACTACTACGGGGAAGGACAAAAGAAAAGGCTTTCTACATATGCACCGTCCCAAGTAACGGTTTTTATCAGCTGTAGCAAAAAAACATCTCTCATAGGAGCCCGAATATGAATAGATAGATAGAGCCTAAGTATTCCATGGATAAAAAATTAAATTGATGATGAAAGCACCATAAAGATCAATTATTGAAAGAAGGTTCGGGCTGATACGATCAAATCTGCTCCTTGACAAGAATCAGGAATCAACTTATGTAATAGAGTCGATCTACCAAGCTATTGAGCAGCGGTGTAGCATCAGATCCTAAAGATGTGAAGTACTCCGGATAGAAAGTACTGTTCAAAAATTCTATACGGAACTGAGATAGTTACCTTGCAAAAAGACTTTGATTTTGATTTGGACGATCAATCTGAAGTATATCTCTTCCTATACTTCATCTTTTTGATGGTAGGAGAAAAGATAGAACCTGATCATTGAATTGATTGGAAATGAAATCAGAAACTCATGTCATTGACCTTTTCTGGCCCTTTGGTTAACCTGAACTTCCAATGAATAATCTCCAATTCAATAATATTTTGGAATTTTGGGTAGAGGATTAAAAAGAGTTGATTGAGCCGTATGAGGTAGGAAACTCTCAAGTACGGTTCTGAGGGAAGAAAACTTTTCAAGTTGACCTATCCCGACCGAGGAGAACAGGCCATTCGACAGGGAGATCCTGAAACTGCGGAGGCTTGGTTCGATCAAGCTGCTGAGTATTGGGAACAAGCTATAGCACTTGCTCCAGGCAATTACATCGAAGCACAAAATTGGTTAAAGATTACAGGACGCTTTGTAGAATGATAATTTCTATTATTAGTAAATCGTTTTAAAATCGTTTTAATTATTATCTTATTTTCTCAAAATAAATTGAATTCTTCCATAATATTCCCCAAAATTAGATTCTATTCCGTCGGCATCTTATAGGAATATATTGAAAATATAACAAAGAATACCTTTTATTATTCTGAATTGTTAATGGATCTTGTTAATAGGGTTAAAATCCATCCGGAGATGTCTTTCATTAATGATCCATTAATAACGATTTATAATGGATGGATGGTCTTTTATATGGGACATACGGAGGAGTATCAATAGATGGATAAATATATCCATATATCTATACAGATATATTTATCCATCTAGAAACAGTGTAATAATCACTGGGAAATGCTTTTAAAATCGCACTAAAACCCCCTTTTTTGCCCCATAACAGCCTACAGTCCATTAAGCACCTCGGAGATATGTCATAATAAAGATGAACACCTGCCTCAGATCGACTCCCGTATCATAGTCGCTCCAGTCATAAACTAGAAAATAAGGGGAGAACCGAGTTGAGATATATCTCTCGGAAGTTCAATAATTCCTATTGGCAGGTTTCGTTTCTTCGTATTTTATTTATGTTCCGTCCGGAAAGGGGAGAACTCAATGACCATTCGTTCACCGAAACCAGAAGTAAGGGACCTAGTGGAAAGGGATCCTGTAAAAACCTCTTTTGAGAAATGGGCTAAACCTGGGCATTTCTCAAAGACGCTAGCTAAAGGCCCTGATACTACCACTTGGATCTGGAACTTACATGCTGATGCTCACGATTTTGATAGCCATACTAATAATTTGGAAGAGGTTTCTCGCAAAGTATTTAGTGCTCATTTTGGTCAACTAGCCATCATCTTTATTTGGCTAAGTGGGATGTACTATCATGGCGCTCGTTTCTCCAATTATGAAGCATGGCTGGCTGATCCCACTCACATAAAACCCAGTGCCCAAGTAGTTTGGCCAATAGTAGGTCAAGAAATATTGAATGGGGATGTAGGTGGATGTTTTCGAGGGATACAAATAACCTCTGGGTTCTTCCAGATTTGGCGAGCATCTGGAATAACCAGTGAATTACAACTTTACTGCACTGCAATCGGTGCATTGATCTTTGCAGCGTTAATGCTTTTTGCTGGTTGGTTTCATTATCACAAAGCTGCCCCAACACTGCTTTGGTTCCAAGATGTAGAATCCATGTTGAACCATCATTTAGCAGGGTTACTAGGACTTGGATCTCTATCTTGGGCAGGACACCAAATACACGTCTCTCTACCCATTAACCAACTTCTAGACGCTGGAGTGGATCCTAAAGAGATACCACTTCCTCATGAATTTATTTGGAATGTGGATCTTTTGGCTCAACTTTATCCCAGTTTTGCTAAGGGAATTATCCCATTATTAACCCTGAATTGGTCGGAATATTCAGACTTTTTGACTTTTCGTGGAGGATTAAATCCAGTAACGGGGGGTCTGTGGCTGACCGATACTGCGCATCATCATTTGGCTATTGCAATTCTTTTCCTGATAGCCGGTCATATGTATAAGACCAATTGGCGTATTGGCCATAACCTCAAGGACATTTTAGAAGCTCATAAAGGTCCATTTACGGGGGAGGGCCATAAAGGTCTTTACGAGATCTTAACTACTTCATGGCATGCCCAATTAGCTATTAACCTAGCTATTTTAGGATCTTTAACTATTGTAGTAGCTCACCACATGTATTCGATGCCCCCCTATCCATACCTAGCTACTGACTGTGGTACCCAACTCTCTCTGTTCACACATCATATGTGGATTGGTGGGTTTATCATAGTTGGCGCTGCTGCACATGCAGCGATTTTTATGGTAAGAGACTATGACCCAACTACTCAATACAACAATTTATTAGATCGTGTTCTTAGACATCGTGATGCAATTGTATCACACCTCAACTGGGTATGTATATTCTTAGGCTTCCATAGTTTTGGTTTGTATATTCATAATGATACTATGAGCGCTCCAGGACGTCCTCAAGATATGTTCTCAGATACTGCTATACAATTACAACCTATCTTTGCTCAATGGATACAAAACACTCATGCTTCAGCACCTGGTTCAACAGCTCCTGGTGCAACAGCGAGTACCAGCTTAACCTGGGGAGGTGGTGATTTGGTGACAGTAGGTTCCAAAGTGGCTTTGTTACCAATTCCATTAGGAACTGCGGATTTTTTGGTACATCACATTCATGCATTTACTATCCATGTGACTGTTTTAATCCTACTTAAAGGTGTTCTATTTGCCCGTAGCTCCCGTTTAATACCCGATAAAGCGAATCTTGGTTTTCGCTTTCCTTGTGATGGACCTGGGAGAGGAGGAACATGTCAAGTATCTGCCTGGGATCATGTTTTCCTTGGTTTATTCTGGATGTACAATGCAATTTCGGTAGTAATATTCCATTTCAGCTGGAAAATGCAGTCCGATGTTTGGGGTAATATAAGTGATCAGGGAGTGGTAACTCATATTACGGGAGGAAACTTTGCACAGAGTTCCATTACGATTAATGGGTGGCTCCGTGACTTTCTATGGGCACAAGCTTCTCAAGTGATCCAATCTTATGGTTCTTCATTGTCTGCATATGGTCTTTTATTTTTAGGTGCTCATTTTGTTTGGGCCTTTAGTTTAATGTTCTTATTTAGCGGCCGTGGGTACTGGCAAGAACTCATTGAATCTATCGTTTGGGCCCATAACAAATTGAAGGTTGCTCCTGCTATCCAGCCCAGAGCCTTGAGCATTGTACAGGGACGTGCTGTAGGAGTAGCTCATTACCTTCTAGGTGGAATCGTCACAACATGGGCGTTCTTCCTGGCAAGAATTATTGCAGTAGGATAATGGCTAGGAGGATTTGAAAAGCATTATGGCATCAAGATTTCCAAAGTTCAGCCAAGGCTTGGCCCAGGACCCAACTACTCGTCGTATTTGGTTTGGTATTGCGACCGCACATGACTTCGAGAGTCATGATGATATTACTGAAGAACGCCTTTATCATAAAATTTTTGCTTCTCACTTTGGTCAGTTGGCAATAATCTTTCTGTGGACCTCTG